GTGCTTGCCGGCCATTGTCCGATCAAGGATATACTTTAATAATCCAAATAAACCAATAAAAGAACTGATGCGGTTCATAATGATACTCCTTAGTCTAATTTAGATAGTGGGTGAACGCGACAAATGTCTCAACACAATGTCGATTGTGTTGAGATGTTGACAATGTGGATCAAGTCGAGATGTCGACAATGTGGATCAAGTCGATTGTGTCGATTGTGTCGATTGTGTCGATTGTGTCGATTATGTCGATTGTGTCGATTGTGTCGATTATGTCGACTATGTCGACTATTTCGACTGGGGGAAGTACTCAGCTTTCAAGTCACGACTCTACAGGAGGAGAGCTTGCCAAATATTCTACCTTCAAGTCAAGACTCGACGACCTTCAAGTCAAGACTTCTACAGGAGAAGAGCTTGCCAAATACTCCGCTTTCAAGTCACGACTTCAAAGGAAGAGAGCTTGCCAAATATTCTACCTTCAAGGAACGATTCTACAGGAAGAGAGCTTGCCAAGTATTCTACCTTCAAGTCACGACTTCAAAGGAGAAGAGCTTGCCAAGTATTCTACGTTCAAGTCACGACTCGACAATCTCAACCTTGTCTAAGTTTCTCCATCCTTTCATGGGATAGTTCTCTCTATACTATCGTATCATGCCAGCCTAATCCTTTCTCTCTAGAGGGATTTTTACACCAAGCAGATCCAAACTGCACGACTGTAAGAACGTGTTTAGCTGCATAAAGACCTGGTTTCGGGAGAACGAACGGGTTAGAAAGATAAGACCATCATTCTCTAAGCTAAGGGGAACGCCCAGGGCATTGCGGGATATGCAATCCACTAGGTAAGCAAGAAGAACCACCTCATGCGAGGCTAAAGCACGCGAGGAGAGAAGCCCTGCGTGGTATCTACTTCCCCCTTTTCTACCGCTCCGCTCCTCTTCAACTTGTCCGTAATAGGGCTGTACGCGGGAGGGAATATAGATCTTATCCCGGCGTCCCAAGGCTAACTGGAACTGTGCAAGCTCCATAAGAATAGGATGGCGTAGGAATTTCTGCAAGCACTGTTCTAGCTCGCCTTCACTGAAATTGGCAAACGCATCCTTCACCTTGGCTTGTATGGACCCCCCCCCTTTCATACTAGCTCCGTTTAATCCCGAGTAGAGTGTCGTCTTAAGCAGCTTCTTAGGTATACCCTCTCCCCACCGGGATAGAATATGGGTTCTGACGGGGCAGCTACGATTATAGTAAGTACTACCTTGCCGGCGGAACAGGCGGAAGAGCATGTAGCTTACTTCTATTATGTTTCGTGCACCTTCGTTGAGTGTATCTATAAGCTCCGAGTAGTTTCCGGGGTGCAGACATAGCCTCCCTAGGCTATCCTCTACCCTTGCCGCGGGGGGGTAGGCCACACCTGCCATGGTGGTAGACCTCTCCAGTTTAGGTGGGAGATCCAAGTTGGGCAGGAAGCCTCCCTCAAGGGCAGTGTAAAGCCGCTCCACCTCCTCCTTCCTAGTACTGTCGTACTTCACGAGATCCTGAGCCTCCTCTACCAGCCGCTCCTCGGTCCAGTCCTCCTGTACTTTCGCCAACTCCTGAACCAATCTAGGATGCTTTACTAGAAAGGCTTCCGTCTTCCGCTCCTCGGCCTTTGTTAGATTGCCCACCTTTCTATCGAGAAGCTCGCCTATACTGCTTCTTTGTCCCATAGGCCTTTTAGGAGGTCCCTGTAGGATAACGCCCTGGCTGGGGGAAGAACTAGGAGCCTCTCCCTTCGTTACCCCATCTTTCTCTAATTTGGAGGAAGTACCGAAAGGGTCGACATGATCGACATGATCGACACAATCGACACAATCGACACAATCGACATGATCGACATTGTTGACACTCCGGTTGCGTGCGTCGTTCCTCTTTTCGTTCCCCCCGGCGCTCTTCGCCTTTCTGGGGCTTGCGGATCCCGCCGCATCCTTCTCAAGTAGCCTCTCCTCATCCTCCTCGTCCTGCCTGTTTGCTCTGTTCGTCTCTTCAAATACCCTCTTATCGCTGTCAAAGCCTTCCCAAGGCTCGAACTCCATTAGGTACTTGACCGATTCAGATCTTTGAGTCCTTCTTAATTTCCTCCCGTGAGCCAAGTTCACCCCCACCACAACCCTTCCTTGTGACCTTCTTTTTGTATAGATGTCTCTATAACCTAGGGACCGTACCGAGTCATCTAGTAGGTCTCCAAATGAATAATAAGAGGCTGGTTCTATCCCATGCGATTCCACGTAGTTTGTGTAAGATTCGTACAGTCCTCCGGGCAATGGTATCTTCTTGGCCCCCAGGGCCATCTCGCTTTCTGGGTTGTACAGCACCTCCGCAAATAGCCATTCCATAATGCCCGATGAGTCCAGCCCCCCTCCGCTTAGCTCGTTTATTGCTTCCACACTTTGTCCTATCCGGGCTCTTTCCGCCGGCATATCGAGCGCCCAGTTGATTATGCCACTCGCGTCGACCTTTAGCTTATTGAGTAGAAGGGGATCTCTCTGAGTAGCGGCCTTGGGCGTTAGCACATAGAGCGCGCGTCTTCTAAAGCCACTTGTCCGGTCTTGCACGCACCATTTCGTATTCGACGTGACTAATAGCAGGGCCACTACGGATACTACATAGATACTCCCGTTCTTTATCTCGATGACTATCTTATCCCCCGAGACAAATTTCTTGATCATCGAGCATTGAGCGTCATTCACCTTAAGCGGAATATCGGGCAGCGTGATAAGCAGCTTATCCTGTATAACCTTCATTTCGAAGCGGTTGGTCAGCCGTAAGATGTCTAGGGCACACGACGCATCTCCCAGTATATATTCAAGCAGCTGTACAAACGTTGACTTCCCGGTGGCACCGGGGCCCCATAAATAGAGAAAGAACTGCTCGCTGTTGTCATGTGTAAATAATAGGCGTAGGTAGGCGCGTAGAACATTGAGTTTGAGTGGGTCCCCGTCTGTTAAACTAAAGAGAAAAGCCTTCTGTATATCCGTCAAGGATGTACACGTATTAAGACTTATTCCACATTGGTTGAAGGACCATAGCCCCGGCTCCGTGGGGAGCAGCTTCCTTACGCCGTCCTGCACCACCAGCAGCCCGTTGGTGAAGTGTACCCCTTTGAGCGGCTTCGGTACTTTGTAGAGCCGCTGCTTAAGGCATTCTTCCATCAGCTTTCGGAACAGCAGCGTCCCCATTCGCTTCCTATTGATGGGAGTCTCCTTTCCCCTTCTTTTAACTGGTGACAGAAACGGCTTGACCTCCCCTAGCTCTTGTGGTACAATTTATTCCCTGCGGAACCTAGACTTCTGATTTGGTTCGCAGAGGAGGAGTAGTAGAATGCAGCGGGGCTTGACCGGTTGCTCGCGACGGAACAGGCTGACTAAGCCGCAATCGGCTAAACAAATAACCCATTAACCTTAACTTATTTCTATTTTTTTTTGTATGTATGCTTGGTTTTTCTTTTTCGTCGTTACTTCAGCGTCGTCGTCGCTGGCAAACTTCAGGTAGTGGTCGGATTCTACCTACTCCATATTTTAGCTCACCTACTTAATTAGGGTAGTTCGTCGGCGTTAGGTTGCCGGATCCTCTTCAGGTAGCCTCGTCGAAACGAAATAAAGAACGAGAGTGAGATATCGAAACTGTCTCCATTTCAAAATGGATTCCTTATCAAAAAGTGATTAATGATGCGGATAAGCTGATACCGACTCGTCAATCTCCTTCATACTCAATCCGCATCATATTACTTGCACGAAAATAGGGAACTCGTTAACAAATCAAATCTACCCATGGATTTGATACACCTTTCATCTCTTTATCTGCGTCATAATAATGACGAGATCCGGTAAATGAGTGGGGCGCAAAGCCGAAGCCTCAGAAAGAGATTGAAATCCTTCTCAATCTCTTTCTATTTTGTATTTGTAGTTGAAAACAATTGGGAGGAATTTTGGACTTCTTTTATCATCTCAGGAGTAATTGAATGACGAGGAGCCGTATGAGGTGGAAATCTCACGTACGGTTCCGTATAGTGACGTTGAAGCTGTCGACTATTCCACGACTACACCAAAAAAACCCAACTCTGCCCTACGTAAAGTCGCGAGAGTTCGATTAACCTCCAAGTTTGAGGTAACGGCTTATATACCAGGTATTGGCCATAATTTGCAGGAACATTCGGTGGTCCCCGTGAGAGGCGGAAGGGTCAAAGACCTACCCGGTGTTAGGTATCACATTGTTAGAGGAACTTTAGATGCTGTAGGGGTTAAGGATCGTAAAAAAGGGCGTTCTAGTGCGTTGCAAAACATTGTCACAACTTGTATCATTGCGATGATTCCGTATCAGTTGTTCTGATATGTTCAATGTGTAGCTGACCCAGCATTGGGGGGGGACTGAAGCCTGCTACTACAGAGATTGATAGAGATTCATTACTACCTATCTATTTGTGTGAAACAACTTGGTGTCTAAGGTGTTCTATTCCAGTAAGTTGAGTTTTACCCGGACTCCCACCTGAGAAAATCTTGGGATGTCTTTTCCTCTTGGAACAGGTTTAGATTACGACCACGGAGATTCAGTGAAGCCTTTATGCACATTTACTGATTGGATTGAGAGACCTACGGACATTCCTAGTAAGATAACTGAATTGCAAGATTTTCCTCTTCTATATCTACACTTCGATTTTTCCTTTTTATCCGTGGAATGGGGGAAAACGGATACTCAATATGCAATGAGTAAATATGATTTGCATCTTAAAAAGAATGGTTCAACATCATTTGAATAGTTTAGTTTCCATTCAGTCATGTGGAAAGCTGTATTCGATGAAAGTCGCACGTGCAGTTTGGAGGGAGATCCCCGACTAACTGGTGGATCCACCCTACAATATGGAGTGAAGAAGCCAAAATAGTAGCCTAAGATACCATTGAAATAAAAGAATTGATTGAAATCTGACATATTTAGATTTGTAAACTCGTGTTACATCGGAGCAGTGTAGTGAACAGAAATAGAAATATCGAATCAGATCCAATTTATCGTAATCGATTGGTAAATATGCTAGTCGATCGTATCCTGAAAAACGGCAAGAAATCGCTGGCTTATCATATCTTTTATCAGGCTATGAAGCGGATTAGGTAAAAGACAAATAGGAACCCACTGTCTGTTCTGCGACAGGCGGTGCGCGGGGTAACTCCCGACGTAGTGACAGAAACCAAACGCGTAGGTGGATCAACTTATCGAGTTCCCGTTGAAGTAGTACCGGCAGAGGGAAAAGCTTCGGCTATCCGGTGGTCATTAGTCGCGTGTCGAAGACGCTCAGGTCGAAGTATGGCTTTAAGATCGAGTGATGAATCAATGGATGCCGCCAGAAATTCCGGTAGTGCCATACGGAAGAAAGAGGAGACTCATAAAGTTGCGGAAGCCAACAAAGCTTTTGCCCATTTCCGTTAGTTTCGGATTCGTTCCAACCCACAACGAATATATTGTGGGTTGGAACCGGGGCACAAACTATCTGGGAATCAAAAGACACTACGAAGGAAGAAATGGTTGAGTGAGGGGTGAACGACGAATAACGGCTGTCTAAGCCACAAGTGGGGATTGGCAACTACTTCTTATTTAGGTTGCTAATTGTTAGACCCTTCCCAATAGGGTAGCGGGGGGGGGGGGGGGGGGTTCCGATGCAGAGTTGCGGAGTGCCTCGCAAAAAGGCTTGACACATGACCAGTTTTTCAGAGACTTAATTTGATTGGGACGCGCATCATGTGGAGTAAAAGTTGTTTGAGATATCGAGAAGAAGCCCCCATATCCGGGAATTCTGGAGACTCAATCAATTTTGGTTGACACAGATAAGTTTTTGTGATATATTCTAGAATAACAAGCTTACTAGCCTGGGGAATCACTAATTATCTCTTGAAAACCGAAAATTACCATGACCGCAACTTTAGAACGACGCGAAAGCGCAAGCCTATGGGGTCGCTTCTGCGACTGGATCACCAGCACCGAAAACCGTCTTTATATCGGATGGTTCGGTGTCTTAATGATTCCCACCCTGCTAACCGCAACCTCTGTATTCATCATTGCTTTCGTCGCAGCTCCTCCTGTAGATATTGACGGTATTCGCGAACCCGTTTCTGGTTCTTTGTTATACGGTAACAACATTATCTCTGGTGCTATAATCCCTACTTCTGCAGCTATTGGGTTACATTTCTACCCAATCTGGGAAGCAGCTTCCGTCGATGAATGGCTTTACAATGGTGGTCCTTACGAACTTATCGTTCTTCACTTCCTACTTGGTGTAGCTTGCTACATGGGTCGCGAATGGGAACTTAGCTTCCGTCTAGGTATGCGTCCTTGGATCGCTGTTGCGTACTCGGCTCCTGTCGCAGCTGCTGCCGCCGTCTTCTTGATCTACCCAATTGGTCAAGGAAGTTTCTCTGACGGTATGCCTCTAGGCATTTCTGGTACTTTCAATTTCATGATCGTCTTCCAGGCTGAGCACAATATTCTTATGCATCCCTTCCACATGTTGGGTGTAGCTGGCGTATTCGGCGGCTCTCTATTCAGTGCTATGCATGGTTCTTTGGTAACTTCTAGTTTGATCAGAGAAACAACTGAGAATGAGTCTGCTAATGCAGGTTACAAGTTCGGTCAAGAGGAAGAAACCTACAACATCGTAGCTGCTCACGGCTATTTTGGTCGTTTGATCTTCCAATATGCTAGCTTCAACAATTCTCGTTCTCTGCACTTCTTTTTAGCTGCTTGGCCTGTAGTAGGTATTTGGTTCACCGCTTTAGGCATTAGCACTATGGCATTCAACTTGAATGGTTTTAACTTCAACCAATCCGTGGTTGACAGCCAAGGTCGTGTCATAAACACCTGGGCTGACATCATAAACCGTGCTAACCTAGGTATGGAAGTCATGCATGAACGTAACGCTCATAATTTCCCCCTAGACTTGGCTTCTGTTGAAGCTCCTTCTATAAACGGATAACACCCGTATGGTTATCCAGCACAACTGGATGCCAAATCTCTTCCTTCAGAGGGGGAGGTTTGGTGTCCAATGATATGGAGATTCGTGCGGTATAAAGGGTGGAAAAAGTGGTAGCAGCTTTTCCCAATTTCATGATTAATTATCAGTTTCCAACCTTGAATTCTGAAAACTATTTGCAATATCCTTCCGTGATTTACTAGATTACGAAGTTTCCCATTTTCATTTGCGGAATGTTTGTAAACTTCCACCCCAATCTTTTGAAGAACGGAAAGGAAAGGGTGCATCCCTCATTTCAAAGATTTTCTATCGTCTTGTCACATAAATACAGTTAATATGGATGTGTATCAACCGAAGGACCTATCTAGCTTGCTTAACGGATAGATCTCGTTCACGTCCGGAGGGAGTCAAATAAATCAACAGAGGGGGCGGACGTAGCCAAGTGGATCAAGGCAATGGATTGTGGATCCATCACGCGCGGGTTCAATCCCCGTCGTTCGCCCATCCAATTGGGTAATTCGATTCCATCGCTCTGCTTGGAACAGAGAAGAACAGTTAAGGTGGATGGGATATGTGTGGGTCTCTTCGATAATAACAATTTAGAATTCCCGATCTAATTCCAGTTTTGGATACGACTATTCACAGAAATCACTAGACTCGTTCGAAATATGTATTCCATCCTATCTTGAAATTTTCAAGATTATTGGTATAATAAATATGGGAAATAGATAGTATCTACTGCATAAAATTAATATGAAAAAAGAGAATAAGGTAAAAAAGGTGGCAAGAGAAAGAGTAGGAAGTCCAGATTTTTCATCTAAAATTTCGGAGTTAATAGAAGTCATTCTATTAGATCACTTCTTCGAATCATTGAAAAACCAATATCTCAAAGAATTTTTAATTAGTCCATCTTCCAATTATGAACCTTTTATTAGATTATCTGACTTGTGATTTCTAAGTTCACTATTTTCACGCAATCTGCGTAATTCACTAAAAAGAGATAGTGGCGTAACCCTGGAGATGCTATTGTTGCTAGCAATACCAATATCTATGCATCGCTTGAGTGACAAAAGGTTGATCGAACCAAGTGTTGTATTAACGGGAGTCATTAATGGGGGTGACGGAGTAAGAAAAAAACAAGCGGAAAACCTTGTTGATTTTTCCTGTGACTGCTTTCTACGATTCGAAAGATCTTTATATGTTGAAAAGAATGGAAAGAGGAGAATACCTGCTTCCCACTACTTAGGTTCGAACGAAGATATTTCTGCAGGTTCAACGAAAGAAGAGAAGCAAGTTCGCTATGATGGGATGATTCCTTTGGTTTCCGTTAGATGGAAGGCGTGCGTAGTGAGAGGTTTCCTCCTTGGCAGAGATATATCCAAGGATGAGACTGAAGAGATTCGAGTATTTTGTAGGGGTAGGTGTTTACAAAATTCAAGTAGGTTTTTCAAATTCTATAACTATATGGTAGTTTGTAAAAACAACCAAAGTGATTTCGATCTGTTACTCTTTTGGGAAAATCGTAACAAGCGAGATCCGGGTCGGTTACAAGCAACACAATTGAGAAGCGACTCATTAAGTCCCGTAGTATTAAACTCCCATGACGAGGCGTCACTTGAATCCATAAATTCAGCAGATCACCAGGGGGATAGATCGGGATTTTACTCGGAGCGAGAAGCCTCTTCCAACTTGTCTTCATTTACATCTTGTGAGAAAACGACGCCGTTTCGTGGCTGTATATCCGGATTAGATTATGGCAAAAATGGGGAAGAATTTCCCATTCCACACACTTATTCACAAATTAGAAATGGATTAATAAATCGACTCATCGAATTTCTCCCAATAATTGAGAAATCAAATCTGATTTCTGATGGGGCAGTAGTTATTGACATTAGTAATAGCGTCAAATCTGTGAAAGGATTTCAATTGGAAATAAAGGGCGACATGCCACTTACTCAAATATATGGCAAAAAACTTGGGCTAGTGAGTAGCAGACACCTCAACCTCAATGAGATTCTTCCAAACTATTTTCAAATTTCTTTAGGTATACCTAAAGAAATAAGTAATCGAGGTGAAAATACTACTTTTCCAAACTAATTGGAAGAAAAGGATGACATACATTCAATATATTCTTTAGTTAGATTGTATGGACGAGGTAGAGTCATACCTCTCTACTCAGCATACATATCTCTTTTCTATGACTATTTCTGCGCATTATCTACTGACTATTTCTTCCAAATCAAATATCGGTTGAATGGCTGGGCGGGGATCGGGGGGTACACCGGTGCAACAAGAATTGCAACTGAATAAAGAGTATTGAAATGGAAAGATAACGCGGAGCGCCTATTGAACGAATATATTCCATTTAAATATTATGAGTATGAAAATGTTCAGTCAAACGCGCATAGATGGCTCGATACGACCGAGGATTCGTCTTCTTTCCCTGTCAGGGAAGTCTTAAACTTGAAGGAATCAACTTGCCGTGTATCAATAATAAGAAACGAATTGCTGAATAATATTGGTGGCAGTCTCGGTAGTAACAATCAACAGAGCAAAAACTATTTTCATCGATTTCTCAATGTCTTATTTCTTTATAAAATGATTGTTGCTGAGATTACTCGCCAGAAAGTTTCGATATATACCATCGATTATTGCATCGAAAAATTGAACGATATAGATCTTGATAAATTGAACAAGATAGATCCCATGAAACTTGATCTTTTATCAAGTTTATTCGATGGTTACATTGATGAACAGATCCTTTTTATCAAAACAATTCTTGAGAGAAAAAAGAGTTTATTCATTGAATCCAAACTGTTAATGAGTGAGAATTTGGTAGGCTCTTTGACCGAGCTGGAACCTGCAGTGAATCCTATTTCTCTCGGGTTGCCCCGTATCGAATCTATCCGAGCAGGATTTTCAAGCGATGCTTTTTCCATTACGGGGAGGCAATTTTGGAATCTGTTTCTGGATGATTTAAACCGTGGGGGAGGTTCAACTAGAGATATGGGTGAGAATATTTCGAGATACATCTCCGATCAGGTTGATAAACTAAACTTTCTAGACGATTCACCTATACGGAACTTTGCTGGAAGCAACTTTATCCCGAGAATCAAAAAAGATCTCTTTCTTGGGAAATGCAACGGTAGTTATCTCAACGTCTTAGAAAACTTCTATGTGGGCTCCGAAGATGAAATCATCTCATCCAATATCACCTCATCGATTCATCCCCAACTGTCAGATTCGTTGTCACCCAATCTATCGAAACAAACAGCGGGGGAGGTTGCTGGTCACGCACTCACACCAATTCAATCTATTTTGTCTAATCTGCATGAATCCGCAGCATCAGTAACTCATTCAGATGGACTTTCTAATTCTATTTCGGATCTGAAGAGGTTACTGGCGAGTTTGAACTTATCTCCTCGTAAAACGATAGAATCATCTCTATATCCGTGCAGTAGCAATCGAGTTTATTTGGAGAAGACGTCGATAAACTCCGATTCATCGTTGGATCGGCGACCCCAACCCCGTCTCGAGAATCTAGTATTGGATCGAGTCTATCAGAAGAATTTGTCTATTAAGTATTTCTGGGAACCGGAAGAATTGGAAACATCTTATTGGTCGCTAAGACTCCCATTATGCAGCGATGTAACATCGAGATCTCTAGCAGAATCAATTGGAGAGGAGGTTGCGTACGAAGATATAGACTTTGCGGATCAATCTATCCGGAAGGAGGCTACATTCCACTCTATCAATTTCAATGAATTATTAAAAGATTTGAACAGATATAAGATCTCTTGGATCTTTTGGAGAGACAATATCGGTGAAAAATGGAGCTTATTTGGAGATTACATACCTTGGTTTTTTACCCCCACCTGGTGGAGATACTTCTACGATCTGATTAGAGAAACATATCCAGAAATAGTACTTAAGATAAGTTATGACTCAACTCATAATTTTCCTGGAATTTATAAAAGAATGGCTGAGGATGTAGTGGATGGCGCGAAAGCCTACTTATTCCAAAGACTGCAAAGCCTAGGATTGAGATTCGACGACGATTCCATCAATACTATAGTATCCGAGATAGGTCTTCTCATTTTCGAAGAAATTCCTGATGAAGCGGAGATTCTACATTCGGGGGGATGGCCAGTATCTCAATTTTCCAATAGGTCTATCTTTTATTACTTCATTTTTTCAGTATTAATTGTTCTTGCATTATTCAAACACCCTTTGTCTGCCGTTTCGGGTTCCAATTCCTTTCATTCATGGAAACGTTTCAATACTATTGAATATTTGACAGACCCGACGCGCGGATCCTATTTGAAAGAGGTAATGCATTCCCCTTCGACAAGCTAAATGTCAACGAGAGATCTACTAATCCATTCTTTGAATAGATTCTTGAATTATCTAAATAATATAATCTTTTTCTTCTTTGTGAAAGATGAACTCAATTCATGGATGTTTCATGAAGAAAGTTCCGATATCCTAGATAGTAAGAAAGAACTACTGACTCAACATTTAGTGACGAATAAGATTCTTTATAGGTATGTGTCGAAATTGAATTCCAATTATGATTTATTGAGCAACGAGATTTCTCATGAACCTTATCCACAAGAAAGATCTAATGTTTTGGCATATTTACGGCAATTCTGGCAAAATGATCTATTGACTCACAAGATCCGTAAGTTGGATCCTGCGGAGAAGTGGACTTTTTCCGCCCTCGAGAGAAATATTCTATTTTCAGTAACAACAAGACGAAGAGGCAGTCTACTAACTATGCCATGTCATGACATACCTATCTCACTCCAATCGGGATTATTACCATCTAAAGGGATTTTGCTAGTGGGACCCATAGAAACTGGCCGATCTTCCATTATTAGAGATGTAGCATTCGATTCCTACTTTCCAGTGGTGAAACTACCACTGAAAACGCTGATATACAACCGATCCTTCTTTAATAATGTACGTGGAAATTTCATCTCGAAAGAGAGCGTACACCGATTAAATCTCGTTTTTGAAATGGCGAAAGAGATGTCTCCCTGTACACTATGGATTCAAGATATTCATGAATTGAATATTCATCGTTCGTATCATAAGCTAGAAGCTGATCCCAAATTCTTACTTTGCCAAATATTGAAAAGTATTGGTGACAGGCGCGGCAATTCCAACATCCGCAAGAATGTTGTTATGGCTACGACTCACGTACCTGCGAGGATAGATCCAGCTCCAGTAGCTCCGAACCGGTTAAACTAATTAATAAATTTTCGAAAATCCAACGGGTATCAACGTCAGGAAGAATTCTCAATCCTATTACGTATCAAAGGTTGCGAAATGGAGGCTAATCCGCCCCTTCCTCTTATTGAAGGTACTGGGTCTGGAACTACGGGTTATAGTAAACGAGATCTACTCTTTCTTGCTAATGAGGCGTTATTAATAGGTACTTCCAAAAGAAGTAAGATTATATGTAGCGACGCAATTGAATTAGCTTCGCATAGACAACATTCGGCTGCTAGTGATATGGGCAATGGGATAGAATCCGGTTCTGAATGGGAGATCTTTTCTCACGAGATAGAGGAAGTTACTTCAAAGAATAGTTTGATAGATACTTATCTCACGAATACATATATTGGTCGTAACGCGTTAAAGATGCGATTTTATTATTTGTCTAACTGGTATGTGGAACCTTCAATAACCGAGTCAACATTTCATGAATTCACTCTATTTTCGCATATCCTAGGGATACTAGCTGGATTAGTAGCTCGCGATTCGCTCCAAATGGGTATGAGAAAGAGAGAGAATTTTATTGTTATTGACAAACTCGTAGAGAATGACTTGAACCTAGCTTGTGGTGTACTGGAAAACCTATCGACTAATTTCTCACGTTCAGAAATTTGTAGAGGCGGAAGTCGACGCAGTAGTAGTCTTTCCTTTTACGTTCCTATCGGTAAACCCAAGTATTGTTCAGGTGTAACCTCTACAAGTCGTTCTTCTAAATTGATGAGAAGGGGGGGGGTTAGCCGTCTAACCGACTTCGAACTGCAACAGTCACCCGAGCTAAGAAACTCAAGTCCGACGGAAGTGTCGCGCGAGATCACTTGGTCCCGTAAGGCTTGGCGTCTCCGTTTCCTGCGAAGCGGAGCTTATGAATTGATGAGGGTATCATCTGAACCCAATCATTTGTATAATCTAATTCTCCTTTACCAAAATCGGAATTATATACCCCAACAAGATTTCGAATTCAATAAGATTAAGGGTGACAAAAGTAAATGGTGTGACAAAAGCGGATATCTATTTAGTTTTGAAAAATCTGCGACTAATGTAACAGATAAATTGATTCAAAGATTGGAAAACCGGTTGGATAATATGTTGCTACGCGAGCAATTTCTCGATTTGGGAATATCCGGCGACTCCTCCAATGAATATGAAACACACTGTAATCGATTAGATGAAACGACTCGACTCTTCGGGGGGCGCTTCATCTGGGACCCCATGCTTCTGTTCCAACCAGATCCTAACATTCCTTCCTCGCGTCGCAGCCTGTTGCCGACCAAAAAACTGGCGCGGAGGCTTTATACCATTTACGGTATGAGAAGGCAGCACCTTAATAAAAGGTCAAATAAAAAGATTAAAGATTTCTTTCTCTATAGTGAAGATAATCCGAAATTGAAACCTGACTCATCTATTAAGCGGTGGAATAATCTACCTTTGGATGATGAAGAGGAGCGAGATTCCGAATACGTCAAAGAAACTTCCTTTATGGATATACATCTGCAATATCCGCAGACATTTAATCCCGCTCGCTTTGATTCCTACGTGGTAGCAGAAGATTTTCCAGAGCGATTTATTCGGTTTAGGCTTCTGGTTCATAGAAACAAATGGATGAGGCGAAACTGCTGCCCAGTTCCGGATTTTCTTATCTATAATATGTTGCTTGAAATTTATTCCTATCTATTCAACCCGTTCCGGTTTGGTGGGGCATCACCGGATCGAACTACGAAACAATTTTTTCACGAAAGTTCATAGAACAAATCTTAGATACCCTTCATTCTGTCTGGATCTCTAGCAATAAAATTAAGAGCCAAATCAGTAAAAGGAAGATCTATATTTTACTTCTACTTATAGAAATAATTCTGTTGTAGCATCTCAAATAGTTAAGGAACTTAAGGCCATTTCATGAGTCTTTTTGCTTAGAAAGAAGATTGAGAAGAAGCAATAGCTTATTCCATAGGGATTTATTTTGCAAAACCGCTTCTTAACATCACTCTTGGAATAGATCCTTTCTAAAATTGCGGATTTACCCCCCCCCAAAAAAATGACTTATTGATTCGCTCATTCCAATCATTCAATACACCGGAATTGAGGGGGGGGGGTGAGAAAAGAACGCACAAATCATTTTTTCTTCAATTGTTAGGGCTGGAAGTAAGCATGATAGTGAATCATTCATTCACTGGTTGGTGGGTCATGGTTCAACGCGATTTGATTTGGCATATGGGGGAAACGCAACTACCCAACCCAATTAGTAGGAATTATTGACTGACGTAGATTTGGACGAATCTCCCCGGGTAGGATTCGAACCTATGACCAATCGGTTAACAGCCGACTGCTCTACCGCTGAGCTACCGAGGAAAGTCGCAGGGAATTCAGTCTCGTACACACTCAAAGACCTTTGTTCTTTGAACCGCTTCTAAACCTGTAACAGGTTAAGCTTCCCCCGACATGTTGTGAAGTAGACTTTGCGTATACTCTAATCTTCATTATAGTAGGAGGCGGTGGCGATAGCAACCCCATTTGAATGGAAGGGTCCCCCAATCATGGGATAGGAGGGGGGGCAACCGGTCGATTGAGATGAATCCCACAAGCCCCCCCCACGATCTGTATCGATCGGTTACTAATTAGTACTTCCTATTCCCCCCCTCCAGGAAGCGTGGTAGAATAGCCGCGGGATTCTCCTACCTCGTAGCGTAAAAACAAGTAATATTATTGAGGAACAAAAAGGAGAGATATAGAGATGGGGAAGATGAAAAATAGTCGGGAGAAATGAAGATGAATTGGAGCTTCGTGAAACGAAAGTAGCAGTTTACGGCAAGGGCGGAATTGGGAAATCGACAACTAGCTGCAACATATCAATAGCTTTAGCTAGACGGGGAAGGCGGGTACTACAAATTGGGTGTGATCCCAAACATGATAGTACTTTCACTCTTACGGGATTCTTGATACCTACAATTGTAGATACGTTACAATCAAAAGATTATCATTATGAAGATGTATGGCCAGAAGATGTAATCCATAAAGGTTATGGCGGGGTAGATTGCGTCGAAGCAGGCGGGCCCCCTGCAGGGGCCGGGTGTGGAGGATATGTCGTGGGAGAAACGGTCAAGCCATTAAAAGAATTAAACGCATTTTATGAATACGATATTATATTATTCGATGTCTTGGGAGACGTAGTTTGCGGGGGTTTTGCTGCCCCACTCAATTATGCAGATTATTGTATCATTATAACTGATAATGGATTTGACGCTCCTTTTGCAGCAAATCGTATCGCCGCATCGGTCAGGGAGAAGGCGCATACCCATCCCTTGCGACTAGCCGGTTTGGTGGGAAACCGAACATCTGAAAGAGACTTAATTGATAAATATGTGGAAGCCTGCCCGATGGCTGTACTAGAGGTATTACCTCTAGTGGAAGATATTCGTATTTCTAGGGTAAAGGGAAAAACTTTATTTGAAATGGCTGAAGGCCAACCAAATTTGAATTTTGTTTGTGACTTCTATTCAAATATAGCAGATTAAACTTTATCTAAACCAGAGGGAGTCGTACCGCGAGAAATTCCAGATAGAGAATTATTTAGCTTACTATCTGACTTCTATTTAAATCCCAATTTAGAAAAAGAAGAGAAAACTCGACAAAATCAGCAAGATACTGCGCTTGATTTTGCAATAATTTAATATTAAAACGATTACATCATTTCTACTTAGACATCTACATACATCTATACCCCTCTAAAGAAACACTTTCATGAAAACTTCCGATATTCCTACTTTTGAGTGCGAAACTGGTAATTATCACACTTTCTGCCCCATTAGTTGCGTAGCTTGGCTGTACCAAAAGATTGAAGATAGCTTCTTTTTAGTAGTAGGTACAAAAACTCGCGGTTATTTTTTACAGAATGCCCCTGGAGTCATGATTTTTGCAGAACCTCGTTACGCAATGGCGGAATCAGAAGAGGGAGATATCTCAGCTCAGTTAAACGATCAAAAGGAATTAGAAAGAATTTGCTTACGAGTGAAAAGTGATAGAAATCCCAGTGTGATTATTTGGATTGGCACCTGTACTACAGAGATAATAAAAATGGATTTGGAGGGCATAGCGCCTAAGTTGGAGAAGCAAATTGGAATACCAATTGTAGTTGCACGAGCAAACGGGTTGGATTATGCTTCCACCCAGGGGGAGGATACCGTATTAGCAGCCATGACACATCGATGTCCAGAATTTCATCCTCGTGTTATGAACCAACAAAAAGGAGACGTGGCTAAGCTTGTCGCAGTTGACGTCAGCCCAAGCAATAAATTTTTCGACGAAAAGATCGGATTAAATAGATGCAGTTTAGTGCTCTTTGGATCTCTACCTTCAAGTGTAGCTTCTCAATTGAATTTGGAATTGAAGCGTCAATCTATTTCTGTATCGGGTTGGCTACCCTCGCAGAAATACAACGAACTTCCTGCTTTAGGCGAAGGTGTCTACGTCTGCGGAGTAAACCCCTTCTTGAGCCGGACGGCAACAGCATCGATGCGTCGGAGGAAATGCCAACTGGTCGGGGCACCCTTTCCTATTGGCCCCGATGGAACACGTGCCTGGATAGAAAAGATTTGTTCAGTATTTGATGTAAAACCGGATGGTTTGGAAGAAAGAGAAAATCAAATCTGGAAAATTCTGATTGATTATCTCGAAATAATAACTGGTAAATCTGTTTTTTTCATGGGAGATAATCTACTGGAAATTTCTATAGCAAGGTTTTTAATTCGATGCGGAATGGTTGTCTACGAAGTAGGTATTCCTTATATGGATAGACGATATCAGGCTGCGGAGCTATTGTTCTTGCAACAGACTTGTAAGAAGATGAGAAGACCCATGCCTCGCATTGTTGAAAAGCCCGACAACTATAGTCAAGTACAGCGTATGCATGAGTTGCAACCAGACTTGGCAATTACTGGAATGGCTCACGCTAATCCTTCGGAGGCTAGAGATATAGACACTAAATGGTCGGTCGAATTTACATTTGCGCAAATCCACGGATCTGCTAATGCGAGAGATGCTCTTGAACTAGTCACTCGTCCACTGCGACGTAGAGGTGATTCCGTATCAGACTGCCGTAGCTTGTCGAGACAGACGTTAGATGTTCAACAAAGCTAGTAGCCATAAAATAGTTACTAAATTTAAAAAATTAATCATTATGAAAAAATATCTATGTAGTCAATTCTAGAAGCTCTTAATCAAAAATTTGTTAATTCTATCTCTTTCTATGATTAAGAAATTAAATTCCAATTTTTTTGCTGAATTAAAATTTTTATTTCAAATTCGTAATTGATCTTCCAGAATCAGTTGTATTAGTTTACATTTGTGCGTATAATGTATATGGTATTCATATGGACATCGGAAGGTTAAATATAGAGATGGGGAAAACCAAGCGATCGAAAGATCTGGGTGGCCAGTCAAAATTATGAAGAAATAGAAACAGAGGGAACGATAAACTCGTACATCAAAAAGACTACAACGAATATAAATATATTAAATAGTTTGTCACTAACTGGGTTAAGGTTGATAAGTCCTTATATACTTTTTGGAATATACTACGGGTTTCTAGCGACACTACCCGTTGGACCTTCCCAGATCTTGTGTCTAAGGGCCTTTCTTTTGGGGGGAAATTTGAGCGGTCTTGTGTCTCTGAGTGGTTCAATGCTAGCACAGTTAGCAATTACTTCGACAATATATTGTTCACCAATCTATATTTTCTTATCGAAACCACACCTGCTAACTATTGTGGTAATACCTTACATGGTTATATTTTGTCTAACAATTAATGACTTGCCAGATTATCAGATTTTGCGTCCCGTCACCTCGTTGCGCGATTCACGCTTAATTAGTTTATTTCTCAATAGTTTCTTGTTTCAAATTTTGAATCCCGTTTTGCTGCCAAATCCTGTGTTGAGTAGATTGGCGTACCTCCTCTTTTTCCGGTACAGCAATAATCTAATATTTGTAATAACTAGCTTCTTGGGCTGGTTAACTGGTCACATGGTGTTCAATTACTTGTCCAAGTTCCTCTTGATTCGTGTGAGAGAAGATTCGCCACTACTATATCTATTAGTAAAACGTGCCATCTATACAACTTTTAGTATTATTTTTGTATCTAACGCATCGATCTATTTAGGTAGAGCTCCAGTTCCTTCTTGGACTATAAAGTTCACGAATGAGCCCCATGATAAGGAAATGTCTTTCTGGGAAATTGCTGAATATTCGGATCTTTTGTGGCGGTTTTTCAAGCCGTGGCCTACCTCTTTTTTCGATCCCTCCAGAGAAAATCGAAGTAGTCGATTCATCAGAAATAGTCGATCCGATGATAGCAGCTTTTACAAAGGGAAAACATCTATGTATTTTTTCGAGAGGTGTATAACTGATGGAAGACAGAGGTTATGCATCGCAGCGTTGCCTAGTTCGTCGATTTTTGAGAAATAATTGGAGAAATCTACGGCGAGACCCTACAAATCTGTGAGGACCCAATTTTCATATCGAAGTTGGGTTTTGCAAAACGTAGTAAGAGGCAAAATATTTCAAAAAGAATTAATAGATCGAGTTCAATTATTAGATATTGGATTTCCCTTTTCAAAAGCAATAGAAGGGAGAAGTCGCTTGATAGGTGGTAATAAAAAAAGAGTACCCTATGTTTACGACCCTTTTATTAATAATTTACGTATGCGAATTCCAATCCCACAAACATTTCTAACAGGAGATGAGTTAGATTTGGCTAGATGGAACTGGAATGACTTAGAGACAAGAAGAAGGATTAGAAGGGCAAGGGGTAGCGCCACAACTAGGGAGAATTCTATCAAAAATTGGATGTCCAGAAAGAATCGGAAATTAAGACGAGGCAGCATGAATCCTCTTCCGTGGGAAACTTTGCCAGTGAGAGCTCGACGTATATTCTACTTTATGTTCAAAAATCGAGTTTTGTATGATTATGATGTGCAGAAAATTCTCAAGGGAATAAGATCTCGGTCCGGGTCTGTTGTCACTTGGGAGGAAATAACAAATTTGGATTCCGAGGATAGAGCGTTATTTCTAACTTATATAACGCAAGAAAAAAATTGCTACAAGTTTGATCAAATTTTCCTAGCAAATAGATTCTCAATAAGCGGTCAGAAATGCTCTCGAACTGTGGAGAAAGGAGTATGCACACCCTACAATGTCGAAGATTTAGGTGCAAATCTAGCTCGTAATAACGAACTATATTTTGATCCTGAATTTGATTTTCCAGGAGCAGACGGCGATATCCGTCATAGAAAATTACGGAATGTTGGTTTCACGTTTACAAAGGGAAAACCCAGATCAGCAAAATTAGTAAAACGATATGCAAGAATATCGGACTTTCGCCGAAAATTCTTGAAGGGATCCATGCGATCCAGAAGACGAAAAACATTGCTATGGAAGGCGCTTCAAGAGAAGGTGCGTTCGGCTTTTTTCCTTAGATTAATAGAAGTACCGATCTTACTTCAATTACCCGTTGAGCGCCTAATGGATCTGAAGACCGAAAATTTGCTTACTGACTCAAAAAAGGTTACGGATTACCGGTTTGTGCAGCAACTAACTTCCCCAGCATTGACGGAAAAAGATTTAAGCCAGTCGAGACTTGCTCGTTCAGCTGTAGCAGCTAGATCAGACATAGTTCCCATTCATAATGGAAGGGGTTACATGCTGGTTTTTCAGTCAAGATTTCGCAAGTTTGTAAAGTTACCTATACTTATAGTTTTTAAAACTACTGGTCGTATCTTGCTTCGGCAAAATTCTGAATGGAATAAAGACTGGACAAAGTGGAAAAAGGAAATTCATATTAATTGTACATTTGATGGTGAAGAGTTTTCGCAAGATCAACTTCCCCCGCGCTGGTTGAGAGAGGGCATACAGATCAAAATAGCGTATCCCTTTCGGTTGAAGCCTTGGCACTCCACTGGCAAGAAGAAGATGTTGACTCTTCGGAAGAAATATCTGGAAGTTGAATCAATTGGGAGTCAGATGTCGAAAAACAAACAGAAATTGAGACAAAAAAGGCCTAGATTTACTTATTTAACTGCTTTGGGATATCAGACAGATATACCTTTTGGAAATATTCAAAAGCAACCATCATTCTGGAGGCCTGTAAGAGAGGAACTTATTCGAATTTGCAGGGAGAGGTTTTCGCTGGCAGTTAGTCAAGCCTATCTTTTTCTTGATTCCAATTTCAAGTTGGAAAAATTGTTCAAACCAAGTTTAATTTTATTAAAAGAGTTTAACCTATTTCCCAAAGCTAGAGGGGTCTCAGCTGAATCTGTCCCGACATATAATACTCAGGTAAAGCCGGTGCTTGGTGACAATACAAAGGAAGTAGCGGACTTAAATTCAAATTTTGACAGACTAAGTGGGAAATCTATAACTACCGTTGGGGAAGTACAACTAGCTGGTAATATTGATAAGCAACTAATCAGTCAAAAATCAGTTGGTAAAAAATTTGTCGCGGATAATTACGTAACCGGATTACCGAATCCGCCAGACTCGGGGGTGAACGTAGATCAACCGAACACTGAAATAGCTAAGGCTTATGAATCAACTTCAAATTACAGATTGAAAGATACAAACCTCACCAATTTTACTAAAATTGATGAGGAAGAACTAGCAGGTTCTAAGAAAGTGACTATGAAGTTACATGTAATTCTTGCAGAAGCGATTGAAAAATCCAATTTTGCGGCATCCATTTCGTATTTAAAAATTAGCAGAGATTTACGTCATTACTGTGGCGAACTTGCCACATTATGCACACAATTAGTAGAAGTTATTAATGCTACTCAAAAGGGAGATTTAGTTTGTTACAGATCCAAAAATAGATTGTCACAATTTGATAAAAATCAATGGTTATCTCAAGCTGATCTCTATAACAGTATTTGGGATCTAAGCGTGAAAAAAAGCTTGAAACTAAATTTCCTCTCAACTGGTAGCGGAAGCAGTATTGGAGGAGAAACTAAAAATAGCAGATACTGGGATAATAATTTAAACTCTTACAAGTTTGAGCAATCTTCGACTTGTTCGCAAAATTCCTCGGAGCTTCTCGTTGAGTACGAGTCAACCATTTCAAGCCCGGATAAGATAAGTAATTTCGCAAGCACTTCACTTGATAATGGTAAAACAACTAACAAAATTGCAAATAAATCTTTCAATGAACACGTTTTGAGATGCATAGAAGAATGGGGATTTTTGAAGAGATTATGTGATCTAGACACAAATAATTGGAATAAATGGTTAGACTGTTTCTCCAACCATAACTTGCCGCTACTACTTTGGCGTGACGTCGTACCTTCCAAATGGAAAACTAGTTCCAATTTCTTGAACGAACTCACTAAGATCGAAGAGAGATTTGCAAATGAACGAGAATTTTACGTCCTCAGAGGCAAGTTACATAATTATTCTATATATGCTAAAAAGCCCCTCCTTAGGGATCGGGTTAGAAATCTCAGTAAGCTCCGCAAACGCAGATATTTATTACAAAGTTTGATTGATTTTGTACGAAGTGGAGATGTACAAAAATTTTCTATCCGACGAGATGTTATAAAAAGGAAGTTTCACTGTGAAAATCGTATCTCGAGAATTACTAAAGTGAAGCGGAAGAGAATGAATGAATTACTTAATTTTCGCACTTCTAATTTGGAAATCAAATTTAACTCTAAATTTGATTTAATGCCGTGGCTAGTTACAGATTTTGCAGAAACAAGAAGCCCCTTCAAAAATAAGAGAGGGGGGTCCATAGATCCTATTTTGAGGGATAATACTACATACGGAATAGTACTAGATGTAACTCGTAGATTTCAAAAAGTATCTGATGAGCTGTACGAAATAATGTTAGACGAAAGAGAAGATATGGATTATCTATTTCAGTGGAAATGGAAATCTGAAGCGAAACTGGAAAATTTGAGAAGTCTGACAGCTATCGTAAGAATGTTGGAAGATGACCGCGACCTCGTCACACTTTGCGCAAATACCAATGTAGATTCCGATCTATTAGACCTATATTTTAATGCAACAACAAACTTTGACCTTTTTTATGATCTGTCTGTTCTTTCAGCTCATCGTTTATCGATCTTACTTGATGACCAAAGTTTGTTATATAAAATAATTAATCCCCTGGTAAAATTCAAGTTTAGATTGAGAAATAGAGTCGGGAAAAGGCTGTACAAAAGAGTCTACAGTGATACCTATATTTCAAAATTGTCACTTATTGCCAAGGAAGTAAACAAGAAGCAATCTCATGTTTATAATCTTGAAGATCTTTTGCTTGCGCGACGTCGACGGGAATTCCGATTCCTTCGATCTCTGCTAATTTCGAGGTCTCCAAAATTGGGAGCACACTATTTCGATTCCAATTTTGATTCTATCTCGAAGATTCGCCGCATCCAAAGTAGCAAAGGATATGAGCCTCTGGAACTAGGGGGTGTTCAAGAGATTAAGCGATTTATGTGGCCTAGCCACCGTCTTGAAGAATTAGCCTGCACTGGCAGATTCTGTTTCAACGTTACTACCGGGAGCCGATTTACAATGCTTAAACTTCGAATGTATCCTATTATTCGGCATCGACAAAATAAAAGAAATATTAAGCGGGACACGAAGCTTTTAATGTATGTGTAATTAATTGGAATAATCTCTGCATGGGTAATTTCAATTAATTACACAATATATCTAACGTGAGTCGCGGCAGGAAACGTAACTGTTCGTGGATGAGATATAGAAGCCCACACCCATCCTTTGATGGGGTGCTATATTTACACATGAAAACATCAGACTTCATTTTCGGCCAAGGCAATATTGCTGCGACTGGTGACTAAATAGTTTATAATCAATTTGAGGTAGGGCAAGCAATCGTAATTATTATTATTAATATTACTACTACGAACAGATGTAAATCTATTGATGCACAGCTAGTCGGTGGAAATAAAGATACTGGATCCACCGCCTCCCAAATTTACTACTTGACTCATCAGATTTTGAAACTAACCTCCCACTTGGAATCACATTCCGAAGACTACTCATCTCGAAGAGGTTTACGAAAATTACTTGGTAAACGTAAACGTCTTTTAATTTATTTATCTGATGAGAATACACTCCTATATGCCAAAGTTGTAAAAACTTTAGGTATTCGGGGTTTAAGGAAGCCTTAATGATTAAATAGAGGTTTAACACTTTAACGTGTCATAGTTGGCACAACTTAATTTTGGCGAAGCTAGATCCCATGATATTTACTGGAAGGAAAGGAAATGATTTACAGGTATGCATCTTAAAGAACTAGATCCGGTTACAGTAAGCATGGGCCCCCATCACCCATCTATGCATGGTGTTCTTCGGCTTGTTGTCACCTTAGATGGTGAAAATGTTGCCGATTGTGAACCAATTTTGGGATATCTGCATCGAGGAATGGAAAAAATTGCCGAGAACCGTACCACGTTGCAATATCTCCCGTACGTAACAAGATGGGACTATTTAGCCACTACGTTTACTGAAGCAGTAGCAGTCAATGCACCGGAGAAGCTGGCTAATATTCAAATACCCGGAAGAGCTAGCTATATACGTGTAATCATGCTTGAATTAAGCCGAATAGCTTCGCATCTGTTATGGCTTGGACCATTCCTGGCAGATATTGGTGCGCAAACTCCATTTTTTTACATATTTCGAGAAAGAGAAATGATTTATGATTTATTTGAAGCTGCTACCGGCATGCGAATGATGCACAACTACTTTCGAATCGGAGGGGTTGCTGCGGATTTACCTTACGGGTGGGTAGACAAATGTTTAGACTTCTGTCATCATTGCCTTCCAAAAATTCATGAATATGAACGATTAATTACGAAAAATCCCATCTTTCTAAGACGCGTAATGGGGGTAGGTTTCATCAGTAGACAAGAAGCTATCAGTTGGGGCTTATCTGGACCTGTATTACGAGCTTCGGGAGTTCAATGGGATCTTCGCAAACTCGATCACTACGAATGTTACGACAACCTAGATTGGCAGATTAAATGGCAAGAGGAGGGAGATTCCCTGGCGCGCTACTTGGTACGAATTGACGAAATGAAAGAATCCGTAAATATTGTTAAGCAGGCACTGAAACTTCTTCCAGGAGGTCCATATGAAAATTTGGAAGGTCGACGTCTCGCCCAACGAAAAGGAGAAATAGATTGGGGTGGTTTTAACTACCAATTCGTTGGGAAGAAGTCTTCCCCTACTTTGAAGTTACCTAAACAAGAACATTACGTAAGAGTAGAAGCCCCTAAAGGGGAATTGGGAATTTTTTTGGTTGGAGATGGCGGTGTTTTCCCTTGGAGATGGAAAATTCGTCCACCTGGTTTTATAAATTTGCAAATTCTTCCCCAATTACTAAAAGGAATGAAGCTCGCAGATATCACGACAATACTAGGTAGTATAGATATCATTATGGGAGAGGTTGACCGCTGAAATGGCAACTTATATCGAAATTTATGGGAAACAATTAGTTAAATTATTTAATGAGTTGGAAGTTGCAACAAAATCTTTCGAATTAATTTGGATTCTAGTTTATACCCTTATTCTAGTTACGGGAGTCACGGTAGGAGTATCGGTTATTGTGTGGCTTGAGCGGAAAGTGTCTGCGGGTGTACAACAACGTATTGGACCTGAATATGCGGGTCCACTGGGAATTATTCAATCCTTAGCAGATGGAATCAAACTTTTATTAAAGGAAGACATTATTCCATCTAAGAGTGATGCCTGGTTTTTTGCCGCTGGACCAGCCGTTGCAGTAATACCAGTCCTACTAAGTTACCTGGTAATACCTTTTAACCAAGGTATCATTTTATCTGATTTGGCTATAGGTGTTTTCTTTTGGGTCGCCGTTTCAAGTGTCACACCCTTGGGTCTTCTTATTGCAGGATACTCCTCAAATAACAAATACTCTTTTTTAGGCGGCCTCAGGGCCGCTGCCCAATCTATCAGTTACGAAATCCCCCTGGCTTTGTGTATATCATCTGCATCCCTACGTGCGACTCGCTCAACAGAAATAATAAATAGGGAATTTAGCTACTATTAGATAGTATGAAGGTATTTATTGTTAAGTAATAAACCAAATAGTCTTTTGGGTGAGATCAAACGGCGTTTTCGCCGTTACGGGTTCGAAGCCCATACCCCATGTACGGGCGTAGAAGCATATCCGAGTGGTAAATGCCATTTCACCCCAAGTCTAGGATACCTCCCTCCAGACTTGACGCGGGAACAGGTAGTCATTCCTCGACCCCCTTAGGATTAGCTAAAAGTGAGCGGTAAGAAACACCAATATGCGCAAGAGATTTGCCAGGTGGAGGCAAGTAATTCTGGTAATAACTAGCGGCAACTTGAGTACCAACGTAGTTAAAAAGAATATTTTGACCGGCTTCTCCTATTTACATAAGGTGGACTCAGTCTTGGTAGGGACAGCTGAGTGGTACATCTAACCTATTTCAGTCTCGAGTATAGTCCTGTTCACTGCGACGATAACCACTTGGAACGAAGTAACCCCCACAGGGAATTTGGTGATCACAAATTTGATTACAAGTTTCTTCAGTTTTAGCTCGAAACTTGGTACAACAGATACATCGTCGAACCAATCGCTTCTACTTCCATTTTCAAATGGAACTGGAAGTAATTCCATTGGTTTTTCTTAGAAGTGCTAAAGATATATGTTGAACTTGATAATTTTTAGTTTCGCAACAGGTCGCAACCTCCAAAGAAGAATATGAGGTTGAGATAGATTCAGAAGCAACTATTTTGTCGCGGCAAACAGAATCTCATTAATCTAAGTTGGTAATTTCTACCTTAACTACAGGTAGTAATATGTGCTGCTAACATCTCTCTCTAAAATTGATGAGGAGCCGTATGAAACTATAATTTCATGTACGGTTTCGAATTAGAGGCGGGGGGGGGGGCCGCCGACTACCCTTATCTGGTAGCTTGAGTACAGTTGATATAGTGGAAACACAATCTAAATATGGTTTTATGGGGTGGAATCTTTGGCGTCAGCCTATAGGATTCGTAGCGTTTTTTATCTCGTCATTAGCAGAATGTGAGAGGCTACCATTTGATCTGCCAGAAGCAGAGGAAGAACTAGTTGCAGGTTATCAGACTGAATATTCAGGAATAAAATTTGGTCTATCTTATGTTGGTTCTCACTCAAATCTGTCGGCTTCCTCACCATTTGTAACAATTTTATATCTGGGTGGATGGGATTCTTCAATTCCCTTCCTTGAAAATCTTGGACAGAATTCCTACCTTTCAGATTATAGCGGTGAGTCTTTTCATGTATTGATGTCGGGGTTGGGTATTATCACCACATTGACAAAATGCTATCTATTTATATTTATCTCCATTTTAACAAGATGGACTTTACCTAGAGTAAGAATAGATCAATTACTAAACCTTGGATGGAAATTTCTTCTGCCTGTTGCTTCGGGAAATTTGTTACCGACAGCTTCGTTTCAACTTTTGTTACTAAGCTAGCCCTCCCCCCCTTTTCTTTTTCAGCTTCAGTTTAAGTCAAATCTTTTTAATTTCCTAAAAAGGAAGGTAAACATATATACGATTTGTTTCTTCTCCCATACATGTAAGTTTATTTGTACCGGAAACAAGTAGTAGGCTGGGGTTATTTATTCTATGTTTTCTACACTAATTGAATTTGGAAGCTACGGACAACAAGCCATAGAAGCTGCAAAATACATAGGTCAAGGCTTCGCGATTACGTTAGACCATTTGAATCGTTCACCTATAACTGTTCAATATCCATATGAAAAAAATTTATCATCTGAACGATTTCGTGGACGCATCCATTTTGAATTTGATAAATGTATTGCTTGCGAAGTATGCGTCAGAGTATGTCCGGTTAATCTGCCAGTTGTAGATTGGATTCTTATGAAGGATATTAGGAAAAAACGGTTAAGAAGCTACAGCATCGATTTCGGAGTTTGCATCTTTTGCGGAAACTGCGTCGAATACTGCCCAACAAATTGCTTGTCAATGACTGAAGAATATGAACTTTCTAGCTATGATCGTCATGAACTAAACCAAGATCAAACGGCTTTGGGTCGTCTACCTCTTTCCATATCTCAAGATTTTTCGACTCAAGTGATTTCGACTTAATTAACCTTTTAATTATTGAAAAAAGGGTTTAGGATAAAAAATCGAAAATCTAATTAATTACCTGCAAATTAATTGGATATCCCGAAAAATGAATGGATTTTTTTGGTTATTTGTAACTAAAATAAAAAAAGAAAACACGAGGTACAAATAGAAATATCATGAGACATTTAAGTAGTTGTGTCCAATGAATCTATCCGAATTAATTCATAAATTTATTTTGTCACTAATAGAATTGGGTATTCTACTAGGAAGTTTGGGCACAATATTATTTGCTAACGCGGTTTACTCTGCTTTTTCTTCGGGGTTGGTTTTTACTCGTATATCTTTATTATACTTCGTATCGAATGCTGATTTCGTAGCTGCCGCACAACCGCTTGTTTATGTAGGAGCTATAAATGTATTAATTGCGTCTGCTGTAATGGTTACTGAAAAATCGGCTCAATCTGATTCTGATACTTGGGGTGTGGGGTACTTCACCGCTTCAGGAGCTTGCATAGTACTATTTCTGGCATTGGTTAGTACCATTTATAACACAAATTGGTTCGGTATCAGTTTTGTTAATCAATCGGAGACTCTTTTGACAGATATACCCAGGATTGACGTTCACCAACTCGGGTATACATTACTTAGTAAATTTTTAGTCCCGTTTGAGCTTCTTTCAATACTTCTTCTAGTTGCTTTGGTGGGAGCAATCAATTCAGCGCGGGACGAGGACACAATTACAACTGATAAAAAATCATCTTTTTCACCATCTCGCAAAAATTTTTCATCTTTCTGATTAACCCTAGGTTCCTACTATATATAAGATAGAAGGTCGTGACGAAGTTAACTCATCAAATTTTTTTTGGGGACTTTAATAAATCATGTTTGAACACGGACTAATTTTAGGTACCTACCTTTTGTGTGTCGGATTTTTTGGCTTAATTACAAGTAGAAATATGGTTAGGGCACTTATGAGTCTTGAGTTAATTTTTAATGCAGTTAATCTAAATTTTATTCTATTTTCAAATTTACTGAAAAATAAGCAAACGGAAGGGGAAATATTTGCCATATTCGTGATAGCTGTTGCAGCTGCCGAGGCTGCCACCGGATTATCTATCGCCCTTTCTCTTCAACGAAATAGAAGATCTACTCGTATCGATCAATTTAATCTGTTAAAATGGTGACTGATAAATAGATGAAGTGATTTTACCAATCTAATTGATTTTGTGCCCAACTAGATTATCTCGATTCATTAAATTGGCTTAATACCTTACATTGTATTTTATAAGTAGTCAACAACTCTTTCTTCGAAAGAAGGAGACCAGTATCAAAAAGAAATAAATAGGATCCGATCGGGTAGATTTAGAAAAAGATAGAAATGGTTAACCCAGCGCGAAGAAGAAGTATCTACATAGGGAACAAATATAAAGGAGTCTCATTTCAACCTTTTTACTAAAAAAAGAAGAAGAATTGGTATGCAAATTTAATAGGAGTAAATAAACTCAATGGCACATTCAGTGAAAATATATGACACATGTATCGGCTGTACCCAGTGTGTAAGAGCATGTCCCACGGATGTCTTAGAAATGATACCCTGGGATGGCTGCAAAGCAAATCAGATAGCTTCTGCTCCTAGAACAGAAGATTGCGTAGGTTGCAAAAGGTGCGAATCCGCTTGTCCAACAGATTTTTTGAGCGTACGTGTCTATCTAGGGGCTGAAACCACCCGCAGTATGGGGTTAGCCTACTAGTGACGGATCAAAGGAGGTAATTGTTAGATTATTTTGACTCGTACTCAAAGTTTCGGGACTTGCGAAGTGCGAGTACGAGTCGTCATAAATTGAATTGACCCGCGTAGTTTTTTCTGTATCAAAAATTATTTTTTATTAATTATCTCCTATTCATGATGAGTAATGTACCTTGGCTCACAACGATCGTTCTTTTTCCAATTTTTGCCAGTTTGTTGCTTCCAATACTTCCTCGTGATGGAAACAGAATCATTCGATGGTATACTCCGGGTATCTGCATATTGGAATTTTTGATGATTACTTATATCTTTTATTGCCATTTCCAATTTGATTCCCAATCCATCCAGCTAATAGAAATATTTAGCTGGATAAATTCCATGAATTTTCATTGGGTAGTAGGTCTTGACGGACTTTCCATGAGTCTTATTTTACTTACGGGTTTTGTAACTACTTTGGCAACCTTAGCGGCTTGGCCGATCACTCGCAATACACGTCTATCTTATTTTCTGATGCTAGTTACGTATAGCGGTCAAATTGGTTTGTTTGTTTCTCGTGACATCTTGCTTTTTTTCTTCATGTGGGAACTAGAACTAATTCCAGTCTATCTACTTCTATGCTTATGGGGCGGAAAGAGACGTCCATATTCGGCCACGAAATTTGTTTTATACACAGCTGGCGGGTCCATCTTTCTTTTGGTAGCAGCCTTAACCATGAGTTTTTATGGGAACGAAGTACCCTCTTTTGCTATTCAAGCTTTAATGGATAAGCCATATCCCATCTCGTTAGAAATTGCCCTCTACTTAGGCTTCTTAATTGCTTATGCGGTGAAGTTACCAATATTTCCCCTTCATAGTTGGTTGCCAGATACTCACGGAGAGGCACATTATAGCACATGCATGTTACTAGCTGGAGTATTATTGAAAATGGGGGGATACGGGTTGATTCGGATTAATTTGGAGGTACTAATTCATGCGCATCTTTTCCTTCGATCATGGTTACTATTGCTCGGAGCAATTCAAATTGTATATGCTTCTCTAGCTTCCATGAGTCAGCGTAATCTCAAGAGAAGGATAGCCTATTCGTCAATTTCTCATATGGGTTTTGTAGTTATCGGGATTGGGTCCCTGACAGACGCGGGTATTAACGGAGCCATGTTGCAGATGATATCTCACGGTTTAATTGGCGCAGCACCCTTCTTTCTCGCAGGTACTTGCTATGACAGGACGCGTACTCCCTTCCTTGATGAATTAGGGGGAATAGCAACTCGACTGCCTAAACTATTTACTATGTTTAGTACATTCTCGCTGGCATCTCTTGCATTACCGGGGATGAGCGGTTTCGTATCAGAATTATTAGTATTTCTAGGAGTTGTTACTACCAAGCAATACTCATTTTTCTTCAAGGCAGTAATTACAGTGTTGGAGGCAACTGGTACAGTATTGGCTTCCATCTATTTGTTATCCATGTTACGTCGAATGTTTTACGGTTATAGGTTGGCCAATGAATCAAATCCTTATTTAATTGATTTCGGTCCAAGGGAAATATTCACCTCGACCTGTTTCTTTTTACCAATACTAGGTATCGGTTCATATCCAAATTTAATTCTACCTCTACGGAATAGTGAAGTTCTTTCAATACTGCTTTCTTATTCGACTACCAGATGAAGTTACAGAAAAGATTTGATTGAACTAAGTAGCATCTAGGTTGTAATATCAAAAAATAGAAAATTTGATAAAGAAAAAGCATCTTATTTTGATTTTAACTAACCATGAAGACTCGCCAATTCTAGTTATATTAGTGATACTTAACTTAAGTATGCTTGTCACGAATTGTTCCTGCCTGCAATTGCGGGCAAAAATGACAAATAAACTAAGTGGAGAAACAAAAACAGACAAAGAAGTAGATGCAGTTACTTACTGCTTATCTAGTAAATGTTTGTTTTTGCCCCCCCCTTATTAATTAGATTATCCTATTCATGTTCATTTTGTTTATTTGATGAAACCGAAAACTCGGCGAATCAAATATTTAGATTTCTGCTTCATCAAATTTGTTTTATTAAATCTTAATTTTGTTATTTCTACATTATCCATCCGTAGTTATGTAATCCAATTCCCAACAAATTGACTCCCAAGAAACAAATCCAAACTAAGAAAAAACCTATTGATGCTACCGCAGCTGGTCTCTCCCCCACCCACCTGTTCGTTATCTTGGTGTGAAGATAAGTAGCGTGTATTGGCCAAGTTACTAGCGCCCACGTTTCTTTGGGGTCCCAACTCCGATAAGATCCCCAAGCTTCATTAGCCCATACCGCTCCCGAAAGTATACCAATGGTTAATAGAGAGAACCCCGAACTTATAATTTGATAAGCCCATCTATCTAATCGATTAATTAATTGACACTTTTTCAAATTTGGGAATAGTGGATAAAGAAAACTCCGTACATTAATTCTGGTAAGAGTATTCAATTTCGATGAAGTATTATAACAATTGTGTCTTGAGTCTAAAACACGGTAATCTTTTATATCACTGTAATAAATACTTGATGAGGATATTGCCAACAAAGATCCCCATAGCAAGGTTGCATAACTCAGCAGCATTGTAGTTACATGCATCATCAACCGATGAGACTGCGAAGCAGGTACTAGTCGCGTGAATTGTTGCATATCTTCAGGAAGACCTAAAGTAGCGAAGGCGTGAGTCAGCATAGCACCCGGCGCTGCAATTGTACCCGACAACCCATTCTGATTTCTAAATTCTAATATTACGTACAACAAAGAGAAGCTCCATGAAGGAAACATCGACGACTCGTACAGATTGCTTACCGGTAAATGCCTAGTTTGAAACCATCGGTTTACTGAAAACTCCGTCGTACAGAGGGAAGCAATTGCCATACCCTTATTACTAAATTTGCTTGACTTATCAAATTCATGAAATAGATTGATCAGATTTAACGAAGTAGCAGAAAGAAGCATCAAAAACGAAATATGGATGGAAGCGCGTTCCATATAGATATACTTTGTGATAAAAAAAGACTAGTAAGTTACTAAAACTTAATTCAATGAGCTTGAAGCTAATTACGATCTAAGTAATATTCTATTCTTTTTTCTTCTCTTCAGGTTAGAGAGGATAAGATTATGGATTCCGCAACTTAACTAGAAACTAGTCTTCAATTCCGATTAATTTGAAAATTAAATCGAATTAGATATTAGATATCTGTTTCTCTCTATAGAGAGAGAGCTACAAATACTTGTTACATAACTATTTATGTAGCTACCAATAGGTCTTTCTTTTTCTCTCTTGCAGATATCGCTTCGGAATGTGAAGATAAAAAAATGAAAAATTTTTGAATACCGCTACTCGGATTCGAACCGAGACGCTCTGGCACTGCTTCCTAAGAGCAGCGTGTCTACCTATTTCACCATAGCGGCTTTTTCTAAAGAGAAGTAGTTAAATACATAATTATTTTATATCAATTTGGGATGACACGTCAACGTCTCCTTGTCTAAGATATAACCTAAACGGCGGGATAGGCAGAAGCTTTCCCATAAATAGAGTATTGAAACAGCTGCAACATCAGATCCATAGTCAATTTATTAAGCAAAGGTGATGTTAATACTAGTATGTGATGCCGTACATCTATATATGTATGTATAAAAAAGTAGCGGAATATGGCGCAGTTTGGTAGCGCGCCATCTTGGGGTGATGGAGGTCACAGGTTCGAATCCTGCTATTCCGAGTGATAATAAAGTCACGAGATGTATGAAGAAGCACTAATTACAGGTTTGGCTTCTCTATCAATAATCAATTGATGAGCCGAAATGCAGTTAGGTATAGGAAAGATTTGTTACCCGAAACCTCCTAGGAGGTAAACTCCGAAAGAAAAAGAGGAAGAAAATTGGAAATATTTTCAACTTATTTTCTTCCGGAGTCGTTTACTTCGTCTTTGTCCATACTTTGAGAAGATATAGTATCTCCTCTTGTCTTTTTTACTTTGTTATATTAATCTTAATACTTCTTCTTCTTTCAGTTACCGATATGAAGTAATAGCTATCAATTAGCTATCTATTAACCCCTATAGGAAGGGAACAAATCTTCAACCCTTGTCTTGTTATCTGTTGAGTTCAACATTTATCAATCGAAATTATTTACGTAATAAGTTGTAAATCGGTACTAAAAATAAATTGTCTAGTTAACCCTCGCATCCCTGCTAAAATAGTACATACTAAAAAGTTAGTTTCTCGTCAAATCTTAGCTGTACTAGTACTGGTTAATGTCTCATTTTTACTCTTCCGCTTCAAAACTTTTTATCTATTCATTCATCTTCTACTTAGATATGTAGTATATATATATATACGTCATCAAAACATAGTGAGGAGGGAGGTAATCCTAATTTTTTGAGGAGTCTTTCTCTCCCGTTACTTCCTCCGTTACGTAGTAAAAACTTGTTGAACGGCCGGTTAAAACAGATTGGGCCAAAGAAAAAGCTACTGATGCTACTTCTACAGGTCTAGCTTTCCATGCGCGGCTACGAATTTTCTTCTTCGAGCTGGAAGTCCGTTTTTTAGGTACTGCCATATATCTATTATCTTTTGCGATTAACTTGAAACTATATTGATACGTATCGATAGAATAGATATAATGGAAAGAGAATTAGATAAGAATAAGCAAGAATGTAGGGAAGTGAAAAAAAAAAAATAAAAGATTTTTAAGTTGGATGCTGCTATATCAATATTTTGGATGTATATATTGACTTGATAAAAAAATAGAAAGAATTATCTAATCTTCGTTTAGGTTTTTACCGCCGAAGTGAATTGAATCAATGACGAATCGAATCATATCTGCTCTATATCCAAAAATATGTCACGTTTTCCTCTTACACTGAATCCGTTGTATCACCAGTTTTTTATCGACACAACCATGTAAAATTCTGCCTCTGACAGCTGCGTTATGTAACCACGGATAGCCAAAATTGATGCTAGATCCGTGACGAATAAGTAAAACCCGATTTATTACTATTTTTTCATTGGGCCTCAATGTGTTTCGAATCGGGACGAGATGCCGAGCATCGTAGAATCTTCCCTGTTCCACTCGGAGCTGTTTGCCGCCGATGTCAATTATTGCATATTTATTCATCCTAATTTTATCTTTCTATCCATTTTTTTTTTTGATTTTCTTCTTTCTAATACTAGAAGTGTGACTTGCAAACCTATTCTGATTTGAATTATCTGACTTGAATAAGTATCAAGGTCATCTTTAAATATTGTCAAGCCTTTTATATACATATATATATATATATATGTGTTTCTTCCTCTTTATGCGAAACTCAAATTTGTACAGGTGAAATTCTTTGCTTAACTAAAAATTAATTTAATTAGTTCTATTTATTCTATTTCATATTGTTCCCAGAGTTTCATCTTTGACTCTTAATCAAAAAGAGTGAAAAACAATAACGAATTTAACTTAGATTTAATACGGCCGTGGAACTTTCAAATAAATCTGCTTGTATCATCCCTCTGTGTCCGTTGGTAGCCTCTTGTTTAACTGGATCTTTTTCATTCTTTTTTCCAAAGGCGACGAGAAGCTTGCGACGCTGGTGCGCAGCTTTCAATATCTTTTCATTAGTTATCGCCATGTTTGTCTCCTTCGTCTTATTTTGGAGACAGACTACGACTCACTCTATCCAGCAGTATTTGTGGGCTCGGATTCCAAAAAGTGATTTCTGTTTGAAAATAGGTCTTCTCATCGATCCGCTTACTCTTGTCATGTCAATATTAGTTACTACCGTAGGTCTCTCAGTCATGGTTTACAGCGATAGTTATATGTGTCACGATTAGGGATATGCAAGATTTTATGCTTATTTAAGTCTATTTGCGGCATCAATGTTGGGACTAGTTTTCAGTCCCAATATGATCCAAATTTATGTATTTTGGGAATTAGTTGGAATGTGTTCCTACTTATTAATAGGTTTTTGGTTTGCGAGATCGAGTGCTGCAAATGCTTGTCAAAAAGCTTTTGTCACCAATCGCATAGGGGATTTCGGATTACTTTTGGGTTTATTAGGCATTTACTGGATAACTGGTAGTTTTGATATTTACGAATTGTGTGATTGATTTATCGAATTAACTAGCAGCGGCGTCGTCAATCCGATCTTTGCTAATACAATTGCCCTTTTACTTTTTCTAGGTCCGATTGCTAAGTCTGCTCAATTTCCACTTCACGTATGGTTACCAGACGCTATGGAGGGACCGACCCCTATATCGGCTCTTATTCATGCAGCTACTATGGTGGCTGCCGGAATTTTCTTCCTAGCTCGAATTTTCGAACTTATTTCGACATTGCCTCTAGCTATGTCTACTATTTCTTGGGTAGGTGGAGTAACAACCTTATCAGGTGCCGCGTTAGCTCTCGCTCAGAAAGATCTAAAAAGGGGTCTGGCTTACTCGACCATGTCCCAGCTAGGATATATGGTACTGGCTTCGGGTATCGGTGCTTCCCAATCCGCTTTATTTCATCTTATTACTCATGCTTATTCAAAAGCTTTGTCGTTTTTGGGCTCTGGCTCAGTTATTCATTCTATGGAAAAAGTGGTTGGATACTCCCCCGATAAAAGTCAAAATATATTTTTCATGGGCGGTTTGCGAAAATGTATGCCAATTACTGGAATTACTTCTCTTTCAGGCACCCTTTCCTTATGTGGCATACCTCCACTCGCTTGTTTTTGGTCTAAGGATCAAATTATTACGGAAAGTTGGTTAAACTCCCCCTATCTTGGGTTAATAGCTTCTGGTACAGCAGGACTTACTGCGTCTTATACGTCTCGTATCTATCTTTTAACATTTGAGGGAGATTTTCGTGCCAATCAAATAAATTACATTGAACCTTATACCTCCTCTCCATCTGAATATGTTACTCATTCGTGGGGTAGGGCTCGATTGGACTTACTTACTAGACGAACCAGTAATAATTTAACTTCAGTAGATGTAGAACGAGAAAAATTTACAAAAGTAGCAAACTTCGCGACCTTGCCTATCTCCAAAAGAGATCAATCTTATGGAGGAACAATTCAATATTATCCTGAACGAAATTTGCCATATCCCCAAGAATCAAATTTTTGTATGGTATTGCCTCTTATTATTTTGGCGATACCCACCCTATTTGGTGGATTGATCGGAATTGATTCAACTCAAAAAGGATATGGTCTAAACTTCCTGCTTGATTGGTTGATTTCTATCCTGTCTTTTTCCGAAGTTAGTAAAAATTTTGAAAAATTGGCGGAAGTATTAATAAGTTCAATCCCTTCACTTAGTTTATCTCTTATTGGGTTATCAATTTCCTTCAAAGTTTATGGACAATTTGATAATATTTTTGATACAAAAAGTAATGAAAAGTTAAAGGAGAAAGGAATAGTAAATACTTTTTTAGTTTATGTCAGAGATTGGTCCATGAGTAGAGGTTATATTGATTATTTTTACAAGATTTACTTCGTGCGGAGTGTAATTTTAATTAGCAAATTAATTTTACATTTTGATCAATGGATAATTGATGGATTGATCAACGGAACTGGTGCATCAAATCTATTTGGTGGGGAGAGTATACGACATGCAAAAAGTGGAAGAATATCCCAATATATATTTGGGTTAATTATTGGAACTATTGATATGTTGCAGCTAGTTGTCGATTTCCCAATTCCGCCCTTGCCGTAAACTGCTACTTTCGTTTCACGAAGCTCCAATTCATCTTCATTTCTCCCGACTATTTTTCATCTTCCCCATCTCTATATCTCTCCTTTTTGTTCCTCAATAATATTACTTGTTTTTACGCTACGAGGTAGGAGAATCCCGCGGCTATTCTACCACGCTTCCTGGAGGGGGGGAATAGGAAGTACTAATTAGTAACCGATCGATACAGATCGTGGGGGGGGCTTGTGGGATTCATCTCAATCGACCGGTTGCCCCCCCTCCTATCCCATGATTGGGGGACCCTTCCATTCAAATGGGGTTGCTATCGCCACCGCCTCCTACTATAATGAAGATTAGAGTATACGCAAAGTCTACTTCACAACATGTCGGGGGAAGCTTAACCTGTTACAGGTTTAGAAGCGGTTCAAAGAACAAAGGTCTTTGAGTGTGTACGAGACTGAATTCCCTGCGACTTTCCTCGGTAGCTCAGCGGTAGAGCAGTCGGCTGTTAACCGATTGGTCATAGGTTCGAATCCTACCCGGGGAGATTCGTCCAAATCTACGTCAGTCAATAATTCCTACTAATTGGGTTGGGTAGTTGCGTTTCCCCCATATGCCAAATCAAATCGCGTTGAACCATGACCCACCAACCAGTGAATGAATGATTCACTATCATGCTTACTTCCAGCCCTAACAATTGAAGAAAAAATGATTTGTGCGTTCTTTTCTCACCCCCCCCCCTCAATTCCGGTGTATTGAATGATTGGAATGAGCGAATCAATAAGTCATTTTTTTGGGGGGGGGTAAATCCGCAATTTTAGAAAGGATCTATTCCAAGAGTGATGTTAAGAAGCGGTTTTGCAAAATAAATCCCTATGGAATAAGCTATTGCTTCTTCTCAATCTTCTTTCTAAGCAAAAAGACTCATGAAATGGCCTTAAGTTCCTTAACTATTTGAGATGCTACAACAGAATTATTTCTATAAGTAGAAGTAAAATATAGATCTTCCTTTTACTGATTTGGCTCTTAATTTTATTGCTAGAGATCCAGACAGAATGAAGGGTATCTAAGATTTGTTCTATGAACTTTCGTGAAAAAATTGTTTCGTAGTTCGATCCGGTGATGCCCCACCAAACCGGAACGGGTTGAATAGATAGGAATAAATTTCAAGCAACATATTATAGATAAGAAAATCCGGAACTGGGCAGCAGTTTCGCCTCATCCATTTGTTTCTATGAACCAGAAGCCTAAACCGAATAAATCGCTCTGGAAAATCTTCTGCTACCACGTAGGAATCAAAGCGAGCGGGATTAAATGTCTGCGGATATTGCAGATGTATATCCATAAAGGAAGTTTCTTTGACGTATTCGGAATCTCGCTCCTCTTCATCATCCAAAGGTAGATTATTCCACCGCTTAATAGATGAGTCAGGTTTCAATTTCGGATTATCTTCACTATAGAGAAAGAAATCTTTAATCTTTTTATTTGACCTTTTATTAAGGTGCTGCCTTCTCATACCGTAAATGGTATAAAGCCTCCGCGCCAGTTTTTTGGTCGGCAACAGGCTGCGACGCGAGGAAGGAATGTTAGGATCTGGTTGGAACAGAAGCATGGGGTCCCAGATGAAGCGCCCCCCGAAGAGTCGAGTCGTTTCATCTAATCGATTACAGTGTGTTTCATATTCATTGGAGGAGTCGCCGGATATTCCCAAATCGAGAAATTGCTCGCGTAGCAACATATTATCCAACCGGTTTTCCAATCTTTGAATCAATTTATCTGTTACATTAGTCGCAGATTTTTCAAAACTAAATAGATATCCGCTTTTGTCACACCATTTACTTTTGTCACCCTTAATCTTATTGAATTCGAAATCTTGTTGGGGTATATAATTCCGATTTTGGTAAAGGAGAATTAGATTATACAAATGATTGGGTTCAGATGATACCCTCATCAATTCATAAGCTCCGCTTCGCAGGAAACGGAGACGCCAAGCCTTACGGGACCAAGTGATCTCGCGCGACACTTCCGTCGGACTTGAGTTTCTTAGCTCGGGTGACTGTTGCAGTTCGAAGTCGGTTAGACGGCTAACCCCCCCCCTTCTCATCAATTTAGAAGAACGACTTGTAGAGGTTACACCTGAACAATACTTGGGTTTACCGATAGGAACGTAAAAGGAAAGACTACTACTGCGTCGACTTCCGCCTCTACAAATTTCTGAACGTGAGAAATTAGTCGATAGGTTTTCCAGTACACCACAAGCTAGGTTCAAGTCATTCTCTACGAGTTTGTCAATAACAATAAAATTCTCTCTCTTTCTCATACCCATTTGGAGCGAATCGCGAGCTACTAATCCAGCTAGTATCCCTAGGATATGCGAAAATAGAGTGAATTCATGAAATGTTGACTCGGTTATTGAAGGTTCCACATACCAGTTAGACAAATAATAAAATCGCATCTTTAACGCGTTACGACCAATATATGTATTCGTGAGATAAGTATCTATCAAACTATTCTTTGAAGTAACTTCCTCTATCTCGTGAGAAAAGATCTCCCATTCAGAACCGGATTCTATCCCATTGCCCATATCACTAGCAGCCGAATGTTGTCTATGCGAAGCTAATTCAATTGCGTCGCTACATATAATCTTACTTCTTTTGGAAGTACCTATTAATAACGCCTCATTAGCAAGAAAGAGTAGATCTCGTTTACTATAACCCGTAGTTCCAGACCCAGTACCTTCAATAAGAGGAAGGGGCGGATTAGCCTCCATTTCGCAACCTTTGATACGTAATAGGATTGAGAATTCTTCCTGACGTTGATACCCGTTGGATTTTCGAAAATTTATTAATTAGTTTAACCGGTTCGGAGCTACTGGAGCTGGATCTATCCTCGCAGGTACGTGAGTCGTAGCCATAACAACATTCTTGCGGATGTTGGAATTGCCGCGCCTGTCACCAATACTTTTCAATATTTGGCAAAGTAAGAATTTGGGATCAGCTTCTAGCTTATGATACGAACGATGAATATTCAATTCATGAATATCTTGAATCCATAGTGTACAGGGAGACATCTCTTTCGCCATTTCAAAAACGAGATTTAATCGGTGTACGCTCTCTTTCGAGATGAAATTTCCACGTACATTATTAAAGAAGGATCGGTTGTATATCAGCGTTTTCAGTGGTAGTTTCACCACTGGAAAGTAGGAATCGAATGCTACATCTCTAATAATGGAAGATCGGCCAGTTTCTATGGGTCCCACTAGCAAAATCCCTTTAGATGGTAATAATCCCGATTGGAGTGAGATAGGTATGTCATGACATGGCATAGTTAGTAGACTGCCTCTTCGTCTTGTTGTTACTGAAAATAGAATATTTCTCTCGAGGGCGGAAAAAGTCCACTTCTCCGCAGGATCCAACTTACGGATCTTGTGAGTCAATAGATCATTTTGCCAGAATTGCCGTAAATATGCCAAAACATTAGATCTTTCTTGTGGATAAGGTTCATGAGAAATCTCGTTGCTCAATAAATCATAATTGGAATTCAATTTCGACACATACCTATAAAGAATCTTATTCGTCACTAAATGTTGAGTCAGTAGTTCTTTCTTACTATCTAGGATATCGGAACTTTCTTCATGAAACATCCATGAATTGAGTTCATCTTTCACAAAGAAGAAAAAGATTATATTATTTAGATAATTCAAGAATCTATTCAAAGAATGGATTAGTAGATCTCTCGTTGACATTTAGCTTGTCGAAGGGGAATGCATTACCTCTTTCAAATAGGATCCGCGCGTCGGGTCTGTCAAATATTCAATAGTATTGAAACGTTTCCATGAATGAAAGGAATTGGAACCCGAAACGGCAGACAAAGGGTGTTTGAATAATGCAAGAACAATTAATACTGAAAAAATGAAGTAATAAAAGATAGACCTATTGGAAAATTGAGATACTGGCCATCCCCCCGAATGTAGAATCTCCGCTTCATCAGGAATTTCTTCGAAAATGAGAAGACCTATCTCGGATACTATAGTATTGATGGAATCGTCGTCGAATCTCAATCCTAGGCTTTGCAGTCTTTGGAATAAGTAGGCTTTCGCGCCATCCACTACATCCTCAGCCATTCTTTTATAAATTCCAGGAAAATTATGAGTTGAGTCATAACTTATCTTAAGTACTATTTCTGGATATGTTTCTCTAATCAGATCGTAGAAGTATCTCCACCAGGTGGGGGTAAAAAACCAAGGTATGTAATCTCCAAATAAGCTCCATTTTTCACCGATATTGTCTCTCCAAAAGATCCAAGAGATCTTATATCTGTTCAAATCTTTTAATAATTCATTGAAATTGATAGAGTGGAATGTAGCCTCCTTCCGGATAGATTGATCCGCAAAGTCTATATCTTCGTACGCAACCTCCTCTCCAATTGATTCTGCTAGAGATCTCGATGTTACATCGCTGCATAATGGGAGTCTTAGCGACCAATAAGATGTTTCCAATTCTTCCGGTTCCCAGAAATACTTAATAGACAAATTCTTCTGATAGACTCGATCCAATACTAGATTCTCGAGACGGGGTTGGGGTCGCCGATCCAACGATGAATCGGAGTTTATCGACGTCTTCTCCAAATAAACTCGATTGCTACTGCACGGATATAGAGATGATTCTATCGTTTTACGAGGAGATAAGTTCAAACTCGCCAGTAACCTCTTCAGATCCGAAATAGAATTAGAAAGTCCATCTGAATGAGTTACTGATGCTGCGGATTCATGCAGATTAGACAAAATAGATTGAATTGGTGTGAGTGCGTGACCAGCAACCTCCCCCGCTGTTTGTTTCGATAGATTGGGTGACAACGAATCTGACAGTTGGGGATGAATCGATGAGGTGATATTGGATGAGATGATTTCATCTTCGGAGCCCACATAGAAGTTTTCTAAGACGTTGAGATAACTACCGTTGCATTTCCCAAGAAAGAGATCTTTTTTGATTCTCGGGATAAAGTTGCTTCCAGCAAAGTTCCGTATAGGTGAATCGTCTAGAAAGTTTAGTTTATCAACCTGATCGGAGATGTATCTCGAAATATTCTCACCCATATCTCTAGTTGAACCTCCCCCACGGTTTAAATCATCCAGAAACAGATTCCAAAATTGCCTCCCCGTAATGGAAAAAGCATCGCTTGAAAATCCTGCTCGGATAGATTCGATACGGGGCAACCCGAGAGAAATAGGATTCACTGCAGGTTCCAGCTCGGTCAAAGAGCCTACCAAATTCTCACTCATTAACAGTTTGGATTCAATGAATAAACTCTTTTTTCTCTCAAGAATTGTTTTGATAAAAAGGATCTGTTCATCAATGTAACCATCGAATAAACTTGATAAAAGATCAAGTTTCATGGGATCTATCTTGTTCAATTTATCAAGATCTATATCGTTCAATTTTTCGATGCAATAATCGATGGTATATATCGAAACTTTCTGGCGAGTAATCTCAGCAACAATCATTTTATAAAGAAATAAGACATTGAGAAATCGATGAAAATAGTTTTTGCTCTGTTGATTGTTACTACCGAGACTGCCACCAATATTATTCAGCAATTCGTTTCTTATTATTGATACACGGCAAGTTGATTCCTTCAAGTTTAAGACTTCCCTGACAGGGAAAGAAGACGAATCCTCGGTCGTATCGAGCCATCTATGCGCGTTTGACTGAACATTTTCATACTCATAATATTTAAATGGAATATATTCGTTCAATAGGCGCTCCGCGTTATCTTTCCATTTCAATACTCTTTATTCAGTTGCAATTCTTGTTGCACCGGTGTACCCCCCGATCCCCGCCCAGCCATTCAACCGATATTTGATTTGGAAGAAATAGTCAGTAGATAATGCGCAGAAATAGTCATAGAAAAGAGATATGTATGCTGAGTAGAGAGGTATGACTCTACCTCGTCCATACAATCTAACTAAAGAATATATTGAATGTATGTCATCCTTTTCTTCCAATTAGTTTGGAAAAGTAGTATTTTCACCTCGATTACTTATTTCTTTAGGTATACCTAAAGAAATTTGAAAATAGTTTGGAAGAATCTCATTGAGGTTGAGGTGTCTGCTACTCACTAGCCCAAGTTTTTTGCCATATATTTGAGTAAGTGGCATGTCGCCCTTTATTTCCAATTGAAATCCTTTCACAGATTTGACGCTATTACTAATGTCAATAACTACTGCCCCATCAGAAATCAGATTTGATTTCTCAATTATTGGGAGAAATTCGATGAGTCGATTTATTAATCCATTTCTAATTTGTGAATAAGTGTGTGGAATGGGAAATTCTTCCCCATTTTTGCCATAATCTAATCCGGATATACAGCCACGAAACGGCGTCGTTTTCTCACAAGATGTAAATGAAGACAAGTTGGAAGAGGCTTCTCGCTCCGAGTAAAATCCCGATCTATCCCCCTGGTGATCTGCTGAATTTATGGATTCAAGTGACGCCTCGTCATGGGAGTTTAATACTACGGGACTTAATGAGTCGCTTCTCAATTGTGTTGCTTGTAACCGACCCGGATCTCGCTTGTTACGATTTTCCCAAAAGAGTAACAGATCGAAATCACTTTGGTTGTTTTTACAAACTACCATATAGTTATAGAATTTGAAAAACCTACTTGAATTTTGTAAACACCTACCCCTACAAAATACTCGAATCTCTTCAGTCTCATCCTTGGATATATCTCTGCCAAGGAGGAAACCTCTCACTACGCACGCCTTCCATCTAACGGAAACCAAAGGAATCATCCCATCATAGCGAACTTGCTTCTCTTCTTTCGTTGAACCTGCAGAAATATCTTCGTTCGAACCTAAGTAGTGGGAAGCAGGTATTCTCCTCTTTCCATTCTTTTCAACATATAAAGATCTTTCGAATCGTAGAAAGCAGTCACAGGAAAAATCAACAAGGTTTTCCGCTTGTTTTTTTCTTACTCCGTCACCCCCATTAATGACTCCCGTTAATACAACACTTGGTTCGATCAACCTTTTGTCACTCAAGCGATGCATAGATATTGGTATTGCTAGCAACAATAGCATCTCCAGGGTTACGCCACTATCTCTTTTTAGTGAATTACGCAGATTGCGTGAAAATAGTGAACTTAGAAATCACAAGTCAGATAATCTAATAAAAGGTTCATAATTGGAAGATGGACTAATTAAAAATTCTTTGAGATATTGGTTTTTCAATGATTCGAAGAAGTGATCTAATAGAATGACTTCTATTAACTCCGAAATTTTAGATGAAAAATCTGGACTTCCTACTCTTTCTCTTGCCACCTTTTTTACCTTATTCTCTTTTTTCATATTAATTTTATGCAGTAGATACTATCTATTTCCCATATTTATTATACCAATAATCTTGAAAATTTCAAGATAGGATGGAATACATATTTCGAACGAGTCTAGTGATTTCTGTGAATAGTCGTATCCAAAACTGGAATTAGATCGGGAATTCTAAATTGTTATTATCGAAGAGACCCACACATATCCCATCCACCTTAACTGTTCTTCTCTGTTCCAAGCAGAGCGATGGAATCGAATTACCCAATTGGATGGGCGAACGACGGGGATTGAACCCGCGCGTGATGGATCCACAATCCATTGCCTTGATCCACTTGGCTACGTCCGCCCCCTCTGTTGATTTATTTGACTCCCTCCGGACGTGAACGAGATCTATCCGTTAAGCAAGCTAGATAGGTCCTTCGGTTGATACACATCCATATTAACTGTATTTATGTGACAAGACGATAGAAAATCTTTGAAATGAGGGATGCACCCTTTCCTTTCCGTTCTTCAAAAGATTGGGGTGGAAGTTTACAAACATTCCGCAAATGAAAATGGGAAACTTCGTAATCTAGTAAATCACGGAAGGATATTGCAAATAGTTTTCAGAATTCAAGGTTGGAAACTGATAATTAATCATGAAATTGGGAAAAGCTGCTACCACTTTTTCCACCCTTTATACCGCACGAATCTCCATATCATTGGACACCAAACCTCCCCCTCTGAAGGAAGAGATTTGGCATCCAGTTGTGCTGGATAACCATACGGGTGTTATCCGTTTATAGAAGGAGCTTCAACAGAAGCCAAGTCTAGGGGGAAATTATGAGCGTTACGTTCATGCATGACTTCCATACCTAGGTTAGCACGGTTTATGATGTCAGCCCAGGTGTTTATGACACGACCTTGGCTGTCAACCACGGATTGGTTGAAGTTAAAACCATTCAAGTTGAATGCCATAGTGCTAATGCCTAAAGCGGTGAACCAAATACCTACTACAGGCCAAGCAGCTAAAAAGAAGTGCAGAGAACGAGAATTGTTGAAGCTAGCATATTGGAAGATCAAACGACCAAAATAGCCGTGAGCAGCTACGATGTTGTAGGTTTCTTCCTCTTGACCGAACTTGTAACCTGCATTAGCAGACTCATTCTCAGTTGTTTCTCTGATCAAACTAGAAGTTACCAAAGAACCATGCATAGCACTGAATAGAGAGCCGCCGAATACGCCAGCTACACCCAACATGTGGAAGGGATGCATAAGAATATTGTGCTCAGCCTGGAAGACGATCATGAAATTGAAAGTACCAGAAATGCCTAGAGGCATACCGTCAGAGAAACTTCCTTGACCAATTGGGTAGATCAAGAAGACGGCGGCAGCAGCTGCGACAGGAGCCGAGTACGCAACAGCGATCCAAGGACGCATACCTAGACGGAAGCTAAGTTCCCATTCGCGACCCATGTAGCAAGCTACACCAAGTAGGAAGTGAAGAACGATAAGTTCGTAAGGACCACCATTGTAAAGCCATTCATCGACGGAAGCTGCTTCCCAGATTGGGTAGAAATGTAACCCAATAGCTGCAGAAGTAGGGATTATAGCACCAGAGATAATGTTGTTACCGTATAACAAAGAACCAGAAACGGGTTCGCGAATACCGTCAATATCTACAGGAGGAGCTGCGACGAAAGCAATGATGAATACAGAGGTTGCGGTTAGCAGGGTGGGAATCATTAAGACACCGAACCATCCGATATAAAGACGGTTTTCGGTGCTGGTGATCCAGTCGCAGAAGCGACCCCATAGGCTTGCGCTTTCGCGTCGTTCTAAAGTTGCGGTCATGGTAATTTTCGGTTTTCAAGAGATAATTAGTGATTCCCCAGGCTAGTAAGCTTGTTATTCTAGAATATATCACAAAAACTTATCTGTGTCAACCAAAATTGATTGAGTCTCCAGAATTCCCGGATATGGGGGCTTCTTCTCGATATCTCAAACAACTTTTACTCCACATGATGCGCGTCCCAATCAAATTAAGTCTCTGAAAAACTGGTCATGTGTCAAGCCTTTTTGCGAGGCACTCCGCAACTCTGCATCGGAACCCCCCCCCCCCCCCCCCGCTACCCTATTGGGAAGGGTCTAACAATTAGCAACCTAAATAAGAAGTAGTTGCCAATCCCCACTTGTGGCTTAGACAGCCGTTATTCGTCGTTCACCCCTCACTCAACCATTTCTTCCTTCGTAGTGTCTTTTGATTCCCAGATAGTTTGTGCCCCGGTTCCAACCCACAATATATTCGTTGTGGGTTGGAACGAATCCGAAACTAACGGAAATGGGCAAAAGCTTTGTTGGCTTCCGCAACTTTATGAGTCTCCTCTTTCTTCCGTATGGCACTACCGGAATTTCTGGCGGCATCCATTGATTCATCACTCGATCTTAAAGCCATACTTCGACCTGAGCGTCTTCGACACGCGACTAATGACCACCGGATAGCCGAAGCTTTTCCCTCTGCCGGTACTACTTCAACGGGAACTCGATAAGTTGATCCACCTACGCGTTTGGTTTCTGTCACTACGTCGGGAGTTACCCCGCGCACCGCCTGTCGCAGAACAGACAGTGGGTTCCTATTTGTCTTTTACCTAATCCGCTTCATAGCCTGATAAAAGATATGATAAGCCAGCGATTTCTTGCCGTTTTTCAGGATACGATCGACTAGCATATTTACCAATCGATTACGATAAATTGGATCTGATTCGATATTTCTATTTCTGTTCACTACACTGCTCCGATGTAACACGAGTTTACAAATCTAAATATGTCAGATTTCAATCAATTCTTTTATTTCAATGGTATCTTAGGCTACTATTTTGGCTTCTTCACTCCATATTGTAGGGTGGATCCACCAGTTAGTCGGGGATCTCCCTCCAAACTGCACGTGCGACTTTCATCGAATACAGCTTTCCACATGACTGAATGGAAACTAAACTATTCAAATGATGTTGAACCATTCTTTTTAAGATGCAAATCATATTTACTCATTGCATATTGAGTATCCGTTTTCCCCCATTCCACGGATAAAAAGGAAAAATCGAAGTGTAGATATAGAAGAGGAAAATCTTGCAATTCAGTTATCTTACTAGGAATGTCCGTAGGTCTCTCAATCCAATCAGTAAATGTGCATAAAGGCTTCACTGAATCTCCGTGGTCGTAATCTAAACCTGTTCCAAGAGGAAAAGACATCCCAAGATTTTCTCAGGTGGGAGTCCGGGTAAAACTCAACTTACTGGAATAGAACACCTTAGACACCAAGTTGTTTCACACAAATAGATAGGTAGTAATGAATCTCTATCAATCTCTGTAGTAGCAGGCTTCAGTCCCCCCCCAATGCTGGGTCAGCTACACATTGAACATATCAGAACAACTGATACGGAATCATCGCAATGATACAAGTTGTGACAATGTTTTGCAACGCACTAGAACGCCCTTTTTTACGATCCTTAACCCCTACAGCATCTAAAGTTCCTCTAACAATGTGATACCTAACACCGGGTAGGTCTTTGACCCTTCCGCCTCTCACGGGGACCACCGAATGTTCCTGCAAATTATGGCCAATACCTGGTATATAAGCCGTTACCTCAAACTTGGAGGTTAATCGAACTCTCGCGACTTTACGTAGGGCAGAGTTGGGTTTTTTTGGTGTAGTCGTGGAATAGTCGACAGCTTCAACGTCACTATACGGAACCGTACGTGAGATTTCCACCTCATACGGCTCCTCGTCATTCAATTACTCCTGAGATGATAAAAGAAGTCCAAAATTCCTCCCAATTGTTTTCAACTACAAATACAAAATAGAAAGAGATTGAGAAGGATTTCAATCTCTTTCTGAGGCTTCGGCTTTGCGCCCCACTCATTTACCGGATCTCGTCATTATTATGACGCAGATAAAGAGATGAAAGGTGTATCAAATCCATGGGTAGATTTGATTTGTTAACGAGTTCCCTATTTTCGTGCAAGTAATATGATGCGGATTGAGTATGAAGGAGATTGACGAGTCGGTATCAGCTTATCCGCATCATTAATCACTTTTTGATAAGGAATCCATTTTGAAATGGAGACAGTTTCGATATCTCACTCTCGTTCTTTATTTCGTTTCGACGAGGCTACCTGAAGAGGATCCGGCAACCTAACGCCGACGAACTACCCTAATTAAGTAGGTGAGCTAAAATATGGAGTAGGTAGAATCCGACCACTACCTGAAGTTTGCCAGCGACGACGACGCTGAAGTAACGACGAAAAAGAAAAACCAAGCATACATACAAAAAAAAATAGAAATAAGTTAAGGTTAATGGGTTATTTGTTTAGCCGATTGCGGCTTAGTCAGCCTGTTCCGTCGCGAGCAACCGGTCAAGCCCCGCTGCATTCTACTACTCCTCCTCTGCGAACCAAATCAGAAGTCTAGGTTCCGCAGGGAATAAATTGTACCACAAGAGCTAGGGGAGGTCAAGCCGTTTCTGTCACCAGTTAAAAGAAGGGGAAAGGAGACTCCCATCAATAGGAAGCGAATGGGGACGCTGCTGTTCCGAAAGCTGATGGAAGAATGCCTTAAGCAGCGGCTCTACAAAGTACCGAAGCCGCTCAAAGGGGTACACTTCACCAACGGGCTGCTGGTGGTGCAGGACGGCGTAAGGAAGCTGCTCCCCACGGAGCCGGGGCTATGGTCCTTCAACCAATGTGGAATAAGTCTTAATACGTGTACATCCTTGACGGATATACAGAAGGCTTTTCTCTTTAGTTTAACAGACGGGGACCCACTCAAACTCAATGTTCTACGCGCCTACCTACGCCTATTATTTACACATGACAACAGCGAGCAGTTCTTTCTCTATTTATGGGGCCCCGGTGCCACCGGGAAGTCAACGTTTGTACAGCTGCTTGAATATATACTGGGAGATGCGTCGTGTGCCCTAGACATCTTACGGCTGACCAACCGCTTCGAAATGAAGGTTATACAGGATAAGCTGCTTATCACGCTGCCCGATATTCCGCTTAAGGTGAATGACGCTCAATGCTCGATGATCAAGAAATTTGTCTCGGGGGATAAGATAGTCATCGAGATAAAGAACGGGAGTATCTATGTAGTATCCGTAGTGGCCCTGCTATTAGTCACGTCGAATACGAAATGGTGCGTGCAAGACCGGACAAGTGGCTTTAGAAGACGCGCGCTCTATGTGCTAACGCCCAAGGCCGCTACTCAGAGAGATCCCCTTCTACTCAATAAGCTAAAGGTCGACGCGAGTGGCATAATCAACTGGGCGCTCGATATGCCGGCGGAAAGAGCCCGGATAGGACAAAGTGTGGAAGCAATAAACGAGCTAAGCGGAGGGGGGCTGGACTCATCGGGCATTATGGAATGGCTATTTGCGGAGGTGCTGTACAACCCAGAAAGCGAGATGGCCCTGGGGGCCAAGAAGATACCATTGCCCGGAGGACTGTACGAATCTTACACAAACTACGTGGAATCGCATGGGATAGAACCAGCCTCTTATTATTCATTTGGAGACCTACTAGATGACTCGGTACGGTCCCTAGGTTATAGAGACATCTATACAAAAAGAAGGTCACAAGGAAGGGTTGTGGTGGGGGTGAACTTGGCTCACGGGAGGAAATTAAGAAGGACTCAAAGATCTGAATCGGTCAAGTACCTAATGGAGTTCGAGCCTTGGGAAGGCTTTGACAGCGATAAGAGGGTATTTGAAGAGACGAACAGAGCAAACAGGCAGGACGAGGAGGATGAGGAGAGGCTACTTGAGAAGGATGCGGCGGGATCCGCAAGCCCCAGAAAGGCGAAGAGCGCCGGGGGGA